AAAAAATTAAAAATATTAAAATAATAATATTGTAATTTATATAAAATAAAATAGATAAAAACATTATATTTATTAAAAAAATAGTACTTATTAATATTAATAAAGAATAATGATAAATATACCCTGTTTGTAATAATATCACTTGTTTACTTAAATAAGAAAAAATTGTAACTAAACCGTAAGGACCAAACATTTCAATTAAACCTTTATCTATCATTTTATATGAATAATTATAACCAATTTTTAATACATATTGATTTATAAATTCATAGTAAATTTTATCAAAATACCATTTTCTATTTAAAAAATTATAAAAATATAAACCGATATTAGATGTTTTTAATTCATATAAAAATTTAAATTTGAAAAAATATAAATAAAAAGCACTAAATAATCCACAAAAACTTAAAATTACTGGTAATAATTTTATAAAAGTTGGTAAAAATTCTGCATCAATCATTTGATTATTTATAGGATTTATATAAATAGAATTATTCCAAAAATTTGATCCTAAACCTACAAACATATCTCTAGATAAATAACCAATAAAAATACTACCAAAAGCTAAAATACCTAAAGGTAAACCCATTTCTAAAGGCACATCATGTGCATGTTTGATTACATTTTTATATGCATTTGTTTCACTTAAAAAAGCAAAAAATAATAACCGAGTCGAGTAAAAAGCAGTAAAAAAAGCACCAATAGTACCTAACCAATAAGCAAAATGGCCTGTTTCACTAAAACTAGCAAAAGAAATTTCTAATATAAGATCTTTTGAATAAAAACCTGTTAAAAAAGGAAATCCCATTAATGATAGTGACCCTATTAAGAACATTATATATGTAAAAGGTAAAATTCGTCTTAATCCACCCATTTTTCTAATATCTTGTTCATCACTCATAGCATGAATAACTGCACCAGAACATAAGAAAAGTAAAGCTTTAAAATATGCATGATTAGATAAGTGAAATATAGCTAAAGGATAATTTGATAAACCACAAGCAAAAAACATATAACCTAATTGACTACATGTTGAATATGCAACAATTTTTTTAAAATCATTTTGAACTAAACCTACAGTACTTGCAAAAAAAGCAGTAGAAGCACCTATAATTGTAACAACTTTTAATGAGAAAACAGAATATTCAAAAATAGGAGAACAACGAGCAGTTAAATAAACACCTGCAGTAACCATTGTCGCCGCATGTATTAAAGCAGAAACCGGTGTAGGTCCTTCCATTGCATCAGGTAACCATAAATGTAAAAAAATTTGAGCTGACTTACCCATAGCACCTATAAAAATTAAAATACAAGCTACATCTATAATATTTAAACTATAATTAAAAAAAATAAAATTATAATTTTCTACAATAGAAATAGCAGCAAAAGAACTAAAATATTCAACAGTTCTTATATTAAAAAAGATAGTTAATATACCTAAAATTAAAATTAAATCACTAATACGATTAACTAACATAGCTTTTATCGCTGCTTTATTTGCTTGTAATCTTGTAAACCAAAAATTAATTAATAAGAAAGAACAAAATCCAACACCTTCCCAACCTACGAACATTTGTATAAAATTATCACCTGTTACTAAAATAATCATGAAAAAGGTGAATAAAGATAAATATGACATAAAACGAGATAAATGTGGATCATTTACCATATATTGAGATGAGTATAAATGAACTAATGTTGATATACTTGTAACAACAATTAACATAACCATTGTTAATGTATCAAATAAAAAACTCCAATTACAAGTAAAAAGACCACTATTAATCCAAGTAGCTAAATAAATTAAATACTCATAATGATTTGTAATTGAATTATAAAAAATTATTAATGAAAAAATAAAACTTAAGAATGTTGTTAAAGTGGTTATTATTACAGAACCATTTCGTCCTATAAAAAAACCAAAAAAACCGGAAGCAATTGATCCGAAAAGAGGTAAGAATATTATAGATAATAGTAACATAATTTTATTATAAAATATATATAATTTGATATTATAAAAATATCAAATAAAAATTATTTTTAAGTAAAAAAAAATAATTAAATAAAACAAGGAAAGTAGGATTCGAACCTACATTAAGGGTTTTGGAGACCCACGCTCTACCATTAAACTATTCCCTCTTAAAAATAATTAATTTTAAAAAAAATTAATTATTTTTTTGTATTTTTTTACCATATAATAAAGTTACGTATACTATATAGAAGAATAACATTGCAGAAAAGAATGATATATATGAACCAAAAGAAGATACAGCATTCCAACCACTATAAGCATCTGGGAAATCAGGTACTCTTCTAGGCATACCAGCTAATCCTAAGAAATGCATTGGGAAGAAAGTTAAGTTTACACCTATAAAGAATAACCAGAAATGAATTTGTCCTAAAACTTCAGGATATTTTCTTCCAGTAATTTTTCCAACCCAATAATAGAATCCAGCAAAAATACCAAATACAGCTCCCATAGATAATACATAATGGAAGTGTGCTACAATATAATAAGTATCGTGTATAGCTATATCAATACCTGATGTAGACATAACAACACCTGTTACTCCACCTATAACGAATAATAATAAGAAACCTACGGTGAACATCATAGGTGTTTCAAATTTTAAAGAACCACCCCACATAGTTGCTAACCAACTAAAGATTTTAATACCTGTAGGAACTGCAATAATCATTGTAGCAGCAGAGAAATATGCTCTTGTATCAACATCTAAACCTACGGTGAACATATGGTGTGCCCAAACGATAGATCCTAATAAACCAATAGATAACATAGCATAAACCATACCTAAATATCCAAAAACATTTTTTCTTGAAAAAGTTGCAATTACATGACTAATTACACCAAAAGCTGGTAAAATTAAAATATAAACTTCAGGGTGTCCGAAAAACCAAAATAAATGTTGATATAATACAGGATCACCTCCACCAGATGGATCATAGAATGAAGTATTTAAATTTCTATCAGTTAATAACATAGTAATTGCTCCTGCTAATACAGGTAATGTTAATAATAATAAAAATGCTGTAATGAAAACAGACCAAACAAATAAAGGTAATCTATGAAAACTTAAACCAGGAGCTCTCATGTTATAAATAGTTGAAAGAAAGTTAATAGCACCTAATAATGATGAAATACCAGATAAGTGTAAACTAAAAATAGCTAAATCTACAGAAGGACCTGAATGTGCTTGTACACTTGATAATGGTGGGTAAACAGTCCAACCAGTACCAGCACCTGATTCAACAAGAGCTGAAGATACTAATAATAATAATGAAGGAGGTAATAACCAAAAACTAATATTATTCATTCTAGGGAAAGCCATATCTGGTGCACCGATCATTAAAGGTACGAACCAGTTACCGAAGCCTCCAATTAAAATAGGCATAACCATAAAGAAAATCATTAAGAAAGCATGCGCAGTAACAACAACATTATATAAATGATGATTTCCCATAAAAATTTGATTACCAGGTTGTGCTAATTCCATTCTTATTAAAAGAGATAATGTTGTACCAACTACACCAGAAAAAGCACCAAAAATCAAATATAGTGTACCTATATCTTTATGATTAGTTGAAAAAAGCCATCTAGTTGACCAATTAGATATTTTTTGTAAGTTCATAATAATTGAATTTTTAATATTTATAAAAAAGTATTTCTTTTAAAATTTTTATTTTAATAATTAAAGATATCATTTTTCTTTAATAAAAAAATAATATTCAAAAATAAAAAGTATTTTAATTTTATTTTTGATAATTTAATTAGTTTTTTTTTTTAAAAAAAAATTAATTTTTTCTTTTATACTTTTAAAATCTGAAAATAGTAATAATATTATTAATAAAGATATTATAATTTTTAATAACATATATTAATAAAAAGATTATGCATCAAAATCAAAATTAACTTTATTTTTTAACCAAACTAAATAATCTTCTAATGAAACTGCTTCTACAACAATTGGCATAAAACCATGATTTATTCCACAAATTTCACTACATTGACCATAGAAAACACCTTCTCTTTTAATATACATAGAAGTTTGATTTAAACGACCTGGACAAGCATCTAATTTAATACCTAAAGAAGGAACAGCCCATGAATGTAAAACATCTGATGCTGTAATTAAAACTCTAATATGACTATTTGTTGGTACAACAACTCTGTTATCTACTTCTAATAATCTAAATTGACCTATTTCTAAATCATTTTCTTGAACCATATAACTATCAAAAATTAAAGGTTCATCAGCAAATTCTAAATTATCTGAATATTCATAACTCCAATACCATTGACTACCGATTACTTTTAAAGTAATTATAGGATCAATGATTTCATCCATAGAATATAATAAAGCGAAAGAAGGAACAGCCACTGTTAATAAAATTAATGCTGGAATAGTAGTCCAAATTATTTCGATAGTAGCACCGTGAACAAATGTAGCAGGAATTGGATTTTTTTTTTCATCAAATAAAGTTACTACTCTAAATAACATCCAACAAACAAAAACAGTTACAATTATTAAAAAAAACATTAAATCATGGTGGAAATTAATAATACCTTCCATTACAGGTGTAGCAGGGTCTTGAAAACCTATTTGCCAAGGTTCAGCCATGTCTAAAAAAGCTATTTGGTTTATATAGTTTGTTATCATATTCTTTTTTAATACAATTTTTTATTTTTATATATACACCTTAAATTTTTCTAAAACAATATAAAATATTTTTAAAATAGTTTATAATAATATTAATTATTAATTTTTGTATAATATTTTTTATTTAAAAAATATTATAAATAAGATAACTTTTTTTGTAAAAAATTTATCTTTTTAGTAATAAAGTAATATTTTTTTTTTTTTTTTTTATGGTTACTATATATATAAATGGTATAAAACTTAAAGTAAATAAAAATTTAACAGTATTACAAGCTTGTAATAACTTAAAAATTGAAATACCAAAATTCTGCTTTCAGGAAAATTTACAAATTGCAGGTAATTGTCGTATGTGCTTAGTTGAAATTGAAAATTCACCTAAACCTGTTGCTTCTTGTGCTATGCCAGTAATGAATAATATGAAAATTTTTACTGATACACCTTTAGTACAAAAAGCCCGAGAAAGTGTTTTAGAATTTTTATTAATCAACCATCCTTTAGATTGTCCAATATGTGATCAAGCTTCAGAATGTGATTTACAAGATCAAACACTTATTTTTGGTTCAGATAGAAGTCGTTTTTTTTTTAAAAAACGTGTTGTTGAAGATAAATATTGTGGACCTTTTATTAAAACAATTATGACTAGATGTATTCATTGTACACGTTGTGTTCGTTTTGCTAATGAAATTTGTGGTATTGATAATTTAGGTACAACTGGACGTGGTAATAAAACAGAAATAAACTTTTATTATCCTAATATATTTAATTCTGAATTTTCAGGAAATTTAATTGATTTATGTCCAGTAGGTGCTTTAACATCTAAACCTTTTACTTTTAAAGCAAGAACTTGGGAATTAAAAAGAAAAGAAGGTGTTGATATTTTAGATTCTATAGGATCAAATATAAAAGTAGATATCTTTAATAATGAAGTTGTTCGTATATTACCTAAAACTAATTTTAATATAAATAAAGAATGGATTTCAAATAAAACTAGATTTTTTTTTGATAGTTTAAAATATCAAAGAATAAAATATCCTTTATTAAAAGATAATAATAATAAATTTAATAAAATATCATGGTCTCAAGCTTTAAATATTTTAAATAAAAAATTAAATTTAGAAGATGGTTCAAATGTTAAAACAATTATAGGTGATTTAACTGATTTAGAATCTTTATTTTTATTAAAAAAAAATTTAAACAAAATGGGTTTTTCTAATATTATTTTTGAAAAATATTTAAATGAAACTAATTTAAAAATTAATTCTGATTTAACAAATAATTTTTTATTTAATAATAATATGAAAACTATTGAAAATAGTGATGTTTGTTTAATAATAAATAGTAATATTAGAAAAGAAGGTTCTATTTTAAATATTCACTTAATAAATAGGCTAAAAAAAGGTAATTTTGATATTGCTTATATTGGTCATAACAATAATTTTACTTTTCCTATTCAAAATTTAGGTTTAAATAATGAAACTTTAATTAAAATTTTATTAGGAAAGCATAGTTTTTGTAAAAAACTAAAAAAAGCAAAAAATCCTTTAATAATTGTTGGTGAAAATGTATTAAATCAAAAAAATGGTTTTTATCTTATTTCAAAATTTAAAGAATTAAATACGTTTAAAAATAATAATATAAATTTTTTTAATTCAACAACTAGTTTTATAAATTTTTTAGAAATAAATTTTAATAATTTTCAAAAAAAAAAAAAAAATGCAAATATTTATTATTTATATAATACTAATTTAAAAAATAAGTTAAAACAAAATAAAAATAATTTTGTAATATATCAAGGCCATCATTTTACTGAAGATGCTCAAAAATCAAATTTAATTTTACCTGGATTAACTTTCTTAGAAAAAAAAGGTACATATATAAATTTAGAAGGTAGAATTCAAAAAAATGATCAAATTTTAAATTTATCAACAGAACAAAGAAAAGATTCTATTATATTTAAATATATTTATAAATTTATTATAAATAAAAATCAATTAGAAAAAAAAGAAAAATCTTTCTTATTATTAAAAGAAATATTACCTTATTTATCAAATAAAAAATTAAAAATAATAAATAATTTTTACTTTGAAAGAAAAAAAATTAATATTAATTTAAATTTTTTAAACTCTTTAATAAAAAATCATTATTATACTAACATTTTAGAAGAATATTCAAAAATAATTATTAATTCTAAAAAAATAATAAAAGATAATAATAATTTTAGATAAAATAAAACAAATAAAATATGATATACACAATATTAAAAATCTTAATTTTAATTTTACCTTTATTAATTTCTATAGCTTATTTTACTTTAGTAGAACGTAAAGTATTAGCTTCAATACAACGTAGACGTGGTCCTAATGTAGTAGGTGTTTTCGGTTTATTACAACCACTAGCGGATGGTTTAAAACTTTTTGTTAAAGAAACTGTATTACCAAGTAATGCTGATATTATTTTATTTGTTATAGCACCTATTTTAACTTTTTTTTTAAGTTTATTAAGTTGGGTTATTATTCCTTTAGGTTTTGGTATGTTTTATACTGAATTAAATATAGGTATTCTATATTTATTAGCAATATCATCTTTAGGAGTTTATGGAATAATTATTGCAGGATGGTCTAGTAATTCTAAATATTCTTTTTTAGGTGCTTTAAGATCAACAGCTCAAATGGTTTCATATGAATTGACTATAGGTTTTTCAATATTATCAGTTATTGTTTGTGCTAAATCTTTAAATTTAATTGAAATAGTTTTAGCACAAAAAACTGTTTGGTATTGTATACCATTGTTTCCAATTTTTATAATTTTTTTTATATCATGTTTAGCAGAAACTAATAGACACCCTTTTGATTTACCTGAAGCTGAAGCTGAATTAGTTTCAGGTTATAATGTAGAATATTCTGCTATGGGTTTTGCTTTATTCTTCTTAGGTGAATATGCTAATATGTTATTAATGAGTACTTTAACAAGTCTTTTATTTTTAGGAGGTTGGTTAGCACCTTTTCCTTTTAACTTGCATTTTTTAAATATTTTACCAGGCTCTTTTTGGTTAAGTTTAAAAATATGTTTTTTCGTAGTACTTTTTGTAGTAGCTAGAGCTATTTTACCTAGATACCGTTATGATCAATTAATGAGATTAGGTTGGAAAGTTTTCTTACCTTTTACTATTAGTTGGTTTTTATATACTTCTAGTATTTTAATTAGTTTTAATTGGTTATAAAAATGAATATTTTAAATCATTTTATTGTAAATTTCTTTTTATTTTGTCTAGGTTTATTCGGTATTGTTTTAAATCGACAAAATATTATAATTATCTTAATGTCTATTGAATTATTATTATTATCAATAAACTTAAATTTTATTTATTTTTCAGTTTTTTTAGATGATTTAATAGGTCAATTATTTTCATTATATATTTTAACAGTAGCTGCAGCAGAATCCGCTATTGGTTTGGCTATTATGATACTTTTCTTTAAAATATATGGCGATATTTCTATTTATAAAATAAATTTATTATCCTTATAATTTTTTTTGTATATTAAAAATATCAAATAATAAAATATTATAATAAATTTTTAAATTTATTATAATATTTATTTTATATTAGAACTAAAAATATTTATATTATTTTTATTAAAATAAAAATAATATAAAATTTAAATTAAAAAGCGAATAAGATTAAGAAAGCAATCATTAAACAGAATAACGCGATAGATTCAGTTAAAGCGAAACCTAAAATAGCTGTTCTTGTTAAATCTTGTTGTAAAGAAGGGTTTCTAGAAATACCTAAAACTAATGAACTAAAAACAGAACCGATACCAATACCAGCACCTGCTAATCCAATAGTAGCTAATCCAGCACCAATAAATTTTGCAGATTGTAATAACATAATTATTAAATGAAAAATAAATTTGTACATTTTATAAAATGAAAATAATAAAACTTTATATATATAAATCGGAAGAAAAGGATTCGAACCTTTGATCTTCTGTTCCCAAAACAGATGCATTAAACCATACTATGCTACCTTCCGTTTAATGATGGTAGGATTTGAACCTACAACATTAGGATTATGATTCCCACGCTCTACCATTAAACTACATCATCATTATTTAAAATAGAAATATGAAAATAAGTCGAAGTGGGATTTGAACCCACGAGTTATTAAAATAACTGATAGTTTAGCAAACTACTGCCTTAAACCGGACTTGGCTATTCGACCTAAAAATATATAACTTCTTTGATAGGATTTGAACCTACAACCTAATGGTTAACAGCCATTTGCTCTACCATTGAGCTACAAAGAAAGAAATATAAATAAAAATAAAATTTTTGAAACTTTTAGTATTTTTAAGCTGAATATTTTACAATACTTGCACTTAAAACCTATCAATGTAATAGTCTATTACAGTTTTCATTTGAAAAAATTTTAAGAATGGTTTCTTACTTAGATGCTTTCAGTAATTATCCAAAATAAATTTAGCTACTCGGCGATGCTTTAAAACAACCGATACACCAGAGATTTACCCTTCTCGGTCCTCTCGTACTAGAGTTAGATTCTTTCATTTTTCAAAATATCTATAGAAGATAGGAACCAAACTGTCTCACGACGTTCTAAACCCAACTCACGTACCACTTTAATCGGCGAACAGCCGAACCCTTGGAACCTTCTTCAGCTCCAGGATGTGATGAGTCGACATCGAGGTGCCAAACGACTCCGTCGATAGGAGCTCTTAGGAGTCATCAGCCTGTTATCCCCGGAGTACCTTTTATCCGTTGAGCGATAATCTTTCCACCAAGAATTATCGGATCACTATGACCGACTTTCGTCCCTGCTCGATATGTCTATCTTACAGTCAAGCAAGCTTATACCATTGCGCTCTACAATTGATATTTAAATCCAATTTGAGCTTACCTTTGTACACCTCCGTTACTCTTTAGGAGGTGACCGCCCCAGTCAAACTACCAACCATACACTGTCTATTTTTTAAAAATATTAGTTATCTATTTTAATAAGAGTGGTATTTCAATGTCATCTAAACAATTCACTTGCGTGAAGGTCTCAAAGATTCCCACTTATGCTACACATATTAGATAGAATAACAATATAAAGATGTAGTAAAGGTTCACGGGGTCTTTCCGTCTAACTATAGAGAATCCGCATCTTCACGGATAATTCAAATTCACTGAGTCTATATTGGAGACAGCGGGGATGTCGTTACACCATTCATGCAGGTCGGAACTTACCCGACAAGGAATTTCGCTACCTTAGGACCGTCAGAGTTACGGCCGCCGTTTACTGGGACTTCCATTCAATGCTTAAACATCTCCTATTAATCTTCCAGCACCGGGCAGGTGTCAGACCCTATACATCATGTTACCATTTAGCAGAGTCCTAAGTTTTTATTAAACAGTCGCAACCCCCTATTCTGTGCCACCTTATTTTCATAAGGTACTCTTTCTCCCGAAGTTACAGAGTCATTTTGCCGAGTTCCTTCAATATAGTTCTCTCATTCACCTTAGTCTACTCGACCTATTCACCTGTGTCGGTTTAGGGTACGGTTTTTGTTTTAAAAAGCTGTTTCCTGAAAAAGTTAAACTTTTTGTCACTTTTTAAAAAAAATTTAATTTAAAAATTATCCCATCAGAATTTGCTTTCGTCAAATCTTCCTTAGGGGCCGTTTCACTCTATGAAATACATCTTAACATAGAAACCCTTGAATTTACGGTGATAATGATTTTTTTCATTATTTTTTGTTACTAATGCCAGCATTTTCTTTTCTGATATCTTCAACATATTTTACAATATATCTTTATCAACATACAGAATGTTCCGCTACCGTTTTATTTTATAAAAATAAAACTTGCCGCTTCGGTAAATTTCTTAAGTCTCGATACATTTTAGGCGCAAAAAAACTAGACCAATGAGCTATTACGCTTTCTTTAAAGGATGGCTGCTTCCAAGCCTACCTACTGGTTGTCATCATTTCTTTACTTCCTTTTTCACTTAGAATATTATTTAGAGACCTTAGCGATCAATCTGGGCTGTTTCCCTCTTGACAATAGACCTTAGCGCCTAATGTCTGTCTATTTAAATTACCTTTTTTCGTATTCGGAGTTTCTAAGAGTTCAGTAAGTTTTTACGCCCCCTAGCTCAATGAGTGCTCTACCCCAAAAAAAGCTTTTAAATGCTCTACTTCAATAGATTTCGCGGAAAACCAGCTATCTCCGAGTTTGATTAGCCTTTCACTCCTAACCACAAATCATCTCCATATTTTGCCACACATGTGAGTTCGATCCTCCAAATAGTTTTACCTATTTTTCAATCTGTTCATGGTTAGATCACTCGGTTTCGGGTCTTATTTTTATAACTAAAAAGCATTTTAAAACTTGTGTTATCTACGCCTACTTTATAAAATTAAGCTTGCTATAAAAATAAACTTGCTGGCCCATTATGCAAAAGGTACACTGTCACTTTAATAAAAAGTTCCAATTGATTGTTAACATTAAGTTTCAGAATTATTTCAAACTCGAAAGTTCTTTTTCACCTTTCCTTTACAGTACTTGTTCACTATCGGTCATTAATTCTTAAAGGTTTTGAGGGTGGTTCCCCAATTTTCAAAAAAGACTACACATATCTCTTCTTACTAATATAAAAATTGATATCATTTTACAGGACTTTAACCTTCTTTGGTAAATTTTTTAAAATTTTTCAAATAATATTTTTATAATTTTTATAAACCTAAGTCCATTTTCGCTCGTCACTACTCACGGATTCTCGTTTGATTTTTATAACAGTTACTAAGATATTTCAATTCACTGTTTTTCAAATTTTCACATAGAAAAAGTTTTCTTTAGGAGATCTATATTTCAAAATATTTTTATATTCAATATAGCTTTTCGCATTTTTACGTCCTAAAAATAAAATTAATGCCAAGGCATCCACTTAATGCTTTTTTTATTATACTTAAACCATTAAAATGGTTTAAATTTTTATTTTTTTTTTAAATATTCATTTACTAATTTTAAATTTAAAAAAAAAGGATACATAATTTCATTAAATTTAGGTTTTTTTAAAAAAATACCTTTTTTTAATTTTTTATTTTTATATAAATAATAATTTTGATTATTTTTATTTATTTTTTTTTCTTCTTTTTCTATAAATTTTTTTTTTTTGTATATAAAATTTTTTTTTTGTATTTGATTTTTTTTCATTTATGAATTAACAATACTAATAAGATCACCTTTTTTTAATAATAAATTAGGTTTACTTACAATTTTATTATTAACTTTTATTTTTTTATGATTTATTAGCTGTTTTGCTTGAAATATTGTTTTAGCTAATTTTAATCTTAAAACATTTATATCTAAACGACTTTCTAAAGTAATAACAAAATTTTTAAAAATATTGATTTTATTTTTTCTTTTTGATAATTTTTTAAATAAATTTTTTAATTGATATTCAGGAATACAACCATAAAAATTTTTGAATTGTTGTTTTTCAAATAATCTTTTTTGAAAAAATTTATTTCTTTTTTCTGGTTTTATTTCTTTTTTATATTTTAATCTTTTTTTAAATAAATTCCAGTTTTTTTTTTTTAATTTTGATACTTTTAAATATGCATGAGGATTACTGTTATTTTGAAAACAGATTTTATTTCGAGGTCTTAATTTATTCATATTATTAAAATATTTTTCTTAATAAATACATTAATGTATATAATGATTTTATATTTTTAGAATTACTAACAATTGGATAATTAATATTTTGTAAACTTTGACTTGTATTTATAAAAGAAATAATTGGAATATTCAATATTGATAATTCTTTATTTAAAAATTTTTCATTAATTGAACTTTTAATTATTATAATCAATTTTATTTCATTTTTGTCTAATAAAGAATTAATTTCTTCATTAAAAACTTTATTCCTTATTTTATTAGTTATTAAGCCATTCACCCATTCTTTATTAAAAAAAAGAATATTTTTATTATTTTTAATAAATTTTTTATTTGTTAAAAATTGAACATCTTCAGAATTTCCTATTATTAATATTTTTTCTTTATTATTTAAAGTATATTCTATTAATTTAAATATTCTTTTTAAATAAAAAGAAACATTTTTTAAATTTATAATAGCATAATTATGTCTAACACCATAAATAAAAGGCATGATATCTTTATTAGTATCTTTTAATGATTCACCGTATAAATTTTTTGATTTAAATAATAAATTTAATAAAATATTATTATTATTATTTTTTTTTTTTATCATATCTAATTATTTTTTACTTTTTTTTCCTTCTTTTTGAATGATTTTTTCATTTTTTAATAATAAACCTTTTCCTTTATAAGGTTCTGGTTTTTTAAAATTTTTAATATAATGTACAAATTGAGTTAAATAAATATAATCAATACTACTAAAAATTAAATTGTTAGTTTGATTAATAATTTTAATATTATTAGGTATAGGTACTGTAATATTATGACTAAATCCTAATTTTAATATTAAATTATTATTTTCAATAAAAGTTTTAAAACCAATTCCTTTTAAAATTAAGTTTAATTTAAAACCTTGTAAAACACCTTTTATTTTAATTTTTATTAATTTATTATATAAATTTAAAATACTTTTTTTATTTTTTTCTGAATTAATTATTAAAATTAATTGATTTTTTTTTGAATAGATATATATATCTTTTTTAAAATTTAACGATAAAGTTCCTAAAACACCATTAAAATATATATTATTTTCTTGAATTTTAATTTTTAAATTTTTAGGAAATTTTATTATTTTATCAACAAAAAAAATTTGAACATTACCTATAGAACTGTTAAAAAAAATTTTATTTTTTATTTTAATATTTTTTTTTAATAATTTTATCATAATTTTAGAATATTTTACAAATTAATTCACCACCAACATTTAATTTTTTAGCTTCTAAATCAGTTAATAAACCTAAAGGTGTTGATAATATATAAAATCCGTGTTTTTTAATATATAAATCTTTATTTTTTATATATAAACGTTTTCCTGGTTTTGATAAACGTTTAATTTCATGAATAACTGATTTATTATTTTTATATTTTAAATATACTTCAATTTGATTTTTTGAATTTATTTTATAACTTTTAATAAATCCTTCATTAAGTAATATATTTAATACATTAATAGATTGTTTTGAATTTTGTTGTATTATTTTGGTTTTTTTTGATAAAAAACCATTTTTAATTTTTGAAAATAAATTTGAAAGAGTATCTGTAATAATCATAAATATTTATTTTACCAACTATATTTAGAAACACCAGGTAAAAAACCTTCAGATGCTAATTTTCGTAATTGAATTCTTGAGATTTTAAATAAACGATAAATACTTCTAGTACGTCCTGTTAAAACACAAATATTTTTTATACGTGTTATTGAAGAATTTTGATTAAAAAAAAACCATTTTTGCTGTAATTTCCATCTTAAATCTTTTTTTATATTCAAATTTTTTGAAATAATTTTTAAAACTAATCTTTTTTTTTCTAAATTTTTAAATAAATATCTTTGTTTTATATTTTTTTTTATTTTTTTTTGCATAATTGTTACTTAAAATAAAAATGGAGATAATCGGACTCGAACCGATAACCTTATATTTGCAAAACATACTTTCTACCAATTGAAATATATCCCCATAATAAGTGTATTGGGACTCGAACCCAAGACCATCGGATTAAAAGTCCGGTGCTCTACCAACTGAGCTATACACTTATTTATATTATAAATTAATAAATACTTTTTTTAATAATAAAAATCTTTGATTTAAAAAAAAATTTATTTTTTTTTTTAATAAATTGTTAATTAAAGGTTTTTCTTGAATTAAATTACTTTCATTAAATTTATAAATAGTTTTTTTTTTAATTAAAAATGATTCAAAATTTGAACAAAAATTTTTGTATGAATTATTGAAAAAAAATATAATATTATTTTTTTCAAAATTAATTTGATTTTTTTTATCATTATTAATTATAATTTTTTTTTTTCTAAATTTTAAATTATAACAAATTTTTGGTAAGAAAAAATAAGTAATAAAAAAATAAAAATTTAAAAAGAAAAAAAGAAACCATGAAACTTGATTAAAAAAGGAAAATTGATCAAATTGTGGCATAATTATTTTTTTTTTTTCTGTTTTTTTACATATTCTTTTCTAGAAAAATCGCTTTTATTATTTTTTTTTTTATTTCTAAAATCATTTGTTTTTTGAAATTTTTTATCTGTGAATATTTAATAATTTCTTCTAAATACGAAGTACGTGAAAAAATAGCTTTTTTTTTTACTTTTTCAATTTTAAAATTTAAATATCTTAATTTATATGTTCGAATAATTTGTTTTGTTCTTATTTTTTTAAAATTATAAAAAAAATTTTTATATTTAAATTTTTGTTTATTATATTTTTTAATATAATTATTTTTTTTATTATTTATTAAATTATTTAAATTAATCGATTTCATTGAAAAAAGAATACCTAAAATACCTATAAAAACTTTTTTATTATTTTTATTACCAGTTAAAACTCTACCTTTAATAATATTTCTTTTTTTTTTTATATAATTTAATAATATTCTATTAAAATTATATAATATATTATAATTTAAATTATAATTAAATAATACTTTATCATCATATGTAGTTTTAATTGTATGTATGTTTTTTAAATCTAAAACTGTTAAAGGTATATCTATATTTTCATAATTATTAAATTCAATAATATTTGAATCTTGATTTTTATATAATATTTGATTTTCAAATAAAATATTTTTTAATTTAAATTTATTCTTTTTTAAAGAATTATTTTTTAAAAAATGTTGATAATTTAGTAAACTATTAAATTTTTCTTTTTTTAGTTTATTCATATTAGAAAAAATATAGGCTTAGTAGGACTTGAACCTACAACTCTACCGTTATGAGCGGTATGCTCTAACCAATTAAACTATAAGCCCTTATTATTTATAAATAAATTTAGTTTTGATAGGTAATTTATTTGAACCTGCTTTTAAAACTTTTTTTGCATTTTCTAGTGAAATACCACTTATTTCAAATAATATTTGACCTTTTTTAACTTTTGCAACCCAAAAAGAAACAGCTCCTTTACCTTTACCCATTCTATTTTCTGTAGGTTTAGCTGTAACAGGTGTATCAGGAAAAATTCTTATCCATAAGAAACCTAATCGTTTCATTTTTCGAACAATAATTCGACGTGAAGCTTCTATTTGTCTTGCTGTTAATCTAGCCTCTTCCACAACTTTAATAGCATATTTACCAAATATAATTTTATTCCCTTTTGATGTTTTACCTACAAGTTTTCCTTTAAATTGTTTTTTATATTTTGTTCTTTTTGGAAATAACATTATTTATTAATTATATAATTATTGATTTTTTTTTAAAAAAATCCATAATTTTATACTACAAATACCTGATGGAGTTTTAAATTCATTTAAATGATATTTTATATCATATTTTAATGTATTTAAAGGTACTTTTCCTTTTTGATATACTAATTTTTTTTTTCGTTTAGAACCATTTAAACGACCTTTAAATTGTAAACGATATCCGATAAAATTAGAAAATATTTTAAAAAATGCTTCAAAAATATTATTTATATTTTTAATAAATTTTTTATGAGCTTTTTTTCTTTCTAAAGTTTGTCTAATATAATATGAAATCATATTAATATTTTTAGTATATAAAGCGTAACTAAAATTATATATTATTTTTTTTGTATCTTGATTTATTTTATTATTTTTTTTAATAAAACGAAAAATTTTACCAATATTTTTTTTTAATAATTCTAAATCTTTTAATTTAATTCTTTTTATAAAAATTTTAATCGAATGATTTTGATAATAAGAATTTAAATCTTTTATAATTTTATTAAAAGATTTTAAATTTTTTGATTGTTGATTTTCATGTATATATATGTAAATATTTATATTTTTTGATATTTTTACAATATTTAATTTTATTAATTTTAAATTTTTATAATTTAAAATATTTTCAAAATATTTTCGAACATCTAAATCAAAATGTAATAAATTTGAATATTCATTTTTATCAACAATCCATTTTGAATGCCAATTTTCATTTTTATTTAATCGTAAACTGATTGGTATTACTTTTTGACCCATAATTTATTTTTTTTTTTTATAAATATGTTTTTTACGTGTATTAACAAATTCCCCAAATTTAAATCCAATCATTTTTTCTGTTATTTTAATATTTACAAAATTTTTCCCATTATAAACATTAACAAAATGATCGATATATTCAGGTAATATTGTTAAGTTTTTATTATATATTTTAATCCATTGTTTTTTTTTTAATAAATGTACTTTAAAAAAAGGACCTTTATATTTACTTCTTGACATAATTTTTTATTGAATAATTAATTTTTTTTTTTTTTTTCTAGTAGGTTGACCTTTAGTTATTTTACCTTGAGGTGATACAGAAGGTCTACCACCACTAGTTTTACCTTCACCTCCACCATGTGGGTGATCAACAGGATTTTTAGCTACTCCTCTTACTACTGGTCTTCTATTTAACCATCGAGTACGACCAGCTTTTCCTATTTTTATTTTATTATGATTAATATTCGAAACAATACCTAATGTAGCATAACAAGATAATAAAATAAATTTTAATTCACCTGAACTTAATCTTATTTTTGCATATTTATTGTTTATTTTTTGAATTAATTGTGCAGAAGTTCCTGCACTACGAATTAATTTTCCATGACCATTAGGATGTAAACTTATATTATGGATTAAACTACCTATAGGTATATTTTTTAATGGTAAAGCATTTCCTATTTTTAATTCTGCTTCTGGAGAACTTTGAATATATTGATTTAATTTTATGCCTTCTGGAGCTAAAATAAATTTTTCATCCGAATTATTTTTAATTAAAGCAATATTTGCTGATCTATTTGGGTCGTATAAAATTTTTTCTACAAAACCTTCTATTTTTTTTGACCTATTAAAACTAATTATTCGATATAAGCGTTTATGACCTCCACCTCGATGTCTCACGGTAATTTTACCTTGATTATTTCGACCATTTGCTCTTTGAAAACCTTTAGTTAATTTTTTAATTTTAAAAGTTTTACTTAATTCATTTTTTTTTAATAATATTGTTTGACGTTGTGATGGTGTTATAGGATTTATTTTTTTTTCTGTCATTTTGTATGGTATATAGAGAATATCTATTATGTTATATATTTTTAATAAAACTATTTCAAATTCAAAAAGTATTTTATATTCATTAAAAGTACTTTATGGTATAAATGAATATCAATCTAAAAAAATTTGTAAAAACGTAGGAATTAATCCTCAAATAACTGTTAACAAACTTAAAAATTACCAAGTAAACCGTTTAATAAATTATATAAATAAAAATTTAAAAATAGAACAGGTTTTAAAACAAAGTAAAAAAAATAGATTAAATGAATTATTAGAAATAAAAAGTAATCGTGGAATTCGACAAAGTGTAGGATTACCTGTACGAGGTCAACGTACACATACTAATGCTAAAACAGCTAAAAAATTTAAAAAAGTATTTCTTCAAAAACAAGTTAAATCTAATATTAAAAAAAAAATTAAATTAAGAAAATAATATGATTAAATATAAATATAGAAAAAAAAATAAAAATTTCCTAATTTTAGGAAATTTACATGTTAAATGTAGTTTAAAAAATACAATAATAAGTTTAACAAAAAATAATGGTAATGTTTTAAAGCAATGGTCAACAAAATCTCTAAAAAAAACTAAATTTAAAAAAAATACCCCTTATAATGTTCAATTAATGGTTTATAAAATTAATAAATATATTCAATTAAAAAAAATTCAAAAATTAAATATATTTTTGAGTGGAACAGGTTTAGGTAGATATAATATTTTAAAAAATTTAAAAAAAAAAAAAATAAAAATAGGAGCTATTTTTGATAAAACATCAATACCTTTTAATGGCTGTAGACAAAAAAAAATGAAACGACGTTAATTTTGGATAGGTGATCGAGTGGTTTAAGGTGTCAGTCTTGAAAACTGAAGTATGAATAATACCGTGGGTTCGAATCCCACTCTATCCTAAAGCTAGAGACGGAATCGAACCGTCATTAAAGGATTTGCAGTCCTTTACATTACCATTATGTTATCTAGCCATCATTTTTTAATTTATGAAAAAAAACAATAATTTTTTTATTTATAATAATAAAATAATTTTAACAAACGGATCTTCTTTAAAAATAACATCTATTAAATATTTAAAAAATTATCAATTAAATGTTAAACTTTTTAAAGAATTAAAAAATAATAAAAAAAATATAAATCAAAACTTAAATAAAAATAATTTAAATTTTTTTAAAAAAATATCTATATAAACATATATATGTAAATAAAGATATTTCAAAAAAAAAAATAAATATAATAATAAAAAAGATTTGATTAATAATTTCAGGTGGTGAAATAATATTACTAATTAAAATAAATTTTAAATAAAAAAATTTTCTTAAATTTAGAAAAATTTCAATTTTAAAAATTTTATTAAAAATAATATAAAATAAAATAAAAAAATATATAAAAATAATATATATATATATATAAGATATAAAAATAAAATTAAAATAATTATTAAAATTTGGTTCAAAATAAATATTAAATAAATATTTGTTTGATAAATGATCATTTATATTAATAAAAAAAAGCAAAATATTTGGTATTATTTTTATAAAAATTAAATATATAATTATTAAATTTATAAATAAAAAAAAAAAATAAAATTTTAAAAATTTTAAATTTTCATATTTATATAAACCTGAAGATAAAAAAATCCATAATTGTATTATAAATAACTGTAAAGATATTAATGCAGAAATAAAAATAGATATTATTATATTAGTGAAAAAAAATTCTGTAATATTTGTAAAAATAAAATATTTTAGAATATTAAAATTCATTAAATTTTTTATAAATAAGTATATTAATTGATTTGAAAAAAAATAAGAAACTAAAAATAAATAAATAAAAGTAATTATGAATATAATTAGATTATATTTTAATTCAATAAAATGTAGTTGTAAATAATTTTTTATTTTAGTGTGTTTCATTTTAATAGTATATTGAAAAATATAAATAAAGCCTACTTGGTGAAATTGGTAAACACGATAGATTTAAAATCTGTTCCCTCTTCTGGGTTATTGGTTCAAGTCCAATAGTAGGTATTTTATATCAAAGTGGTGAAATTGGTAAACACGTTACACTTAGAATGTAAAGCTGTAAAAGCATTAAGGGTTCGAGTCCCTTCTTTGATAGTTTCTAAAAGAATAGATTTTAAGACGAGATAGAGTAATTGGCAACTTATCAGGCTCATAATCTGAAGATGTAGGTTCAAATCCTGCTTTCGTCATATTAAAAAAATATGATTCAAATACGAACTAAATTAAAAGTAAACGATAATAGTGGAATCAAGTTAGGTGAATGTATAAAAGTATATAAAAGTAAAGTTGGTAAAATTGGTGATAAAATTCTAATTTCTGCTAAAAAATTACGTTTAAATCAAAAAAAAAAAATGAAAATTAGAAAAGGAGATTTGTTTAAAGCTTTAATTATACATACTTCTTATAATAAAAAAAGTACAATAGGTAATATAATCAAATTTGATAAAAATTCTATAATAATTTTAAATAATCAAAACAAACCTTTAGGAACAAGAATTTTTGGTCCAATTACTTCCGAATTTAGGAAACAAAAAAATTTTAAAATTTTATCTTTATCATCAAATATATTATAATATAATAAATTATGAATAACAATTTAAAAAATCATTATCAAAATGTAATAGTATACGATCTTCTAACTAAGTCTAATATTAAAAATATTTTTGAAATAACTAAAATAACTAAAATTTGTTTAAATATTGGTTTCAAAAATGCAAATATTGAAAAAAAAAAATTAATAAATATTTTAGTACTTTTAAAATTAATTACAAATCAAAAACCTATTGTAACAAAATCTAAAAAAAATAATATTTTTTTAAAAATTAAAAAAAATTCAATTATTGGTTGTAAAGTAACTTTAAGAAAAAAAAATATTTATGAATTTTTAGAAAAAATTTTAATATTTATAATTCCAAATTTAAATAAAAATATTAATTTAAATTTAGAAAATAAAAATATTTTAAATTTTCAAATTAAAAATATCTTAAATTTTTTTGAATTAAGAAAAGAATTTTTAAAATTTAAAGAAATACCTCCTATTGATGTTTCTATACATACTAATTCTAAAAATAATAAAGAATTATTTAATATTTTAAATTCTTATTTTATTATTAAAAAATAATAAAATAAATGCGAAAATAGCTCAATTGGTAGAGTATAACCTTGCCAAGGTTAGTGTTGAGGGTTCGAGTCCCTTTTTTCGCTAAAAAAGTAAAATGAACCCAAAGGCAGTTTTTGGTATTTCCATTTTTTATTTTCGGGAATAACAATAGTATCGACATTTTACTTATTATAATCAGCCTATGTTAATAATGTATTTATTAAAAAACTTTATTTACTTATTTTTTAAATTAGTAGCTTTATATAAGGCTGTAACAACTTTAAAATTCTTAAAAAAAAAAGTATTATATTTTTTTATTTCTATTTTTATTAATTTTTTTTTTATAGAAACAGCTTTTTGTGAAACTGAAAACATAGATGATGAAACTGAAAATAAATATATAATACAAAAAATAATTTTAATAGGTATTTTAAGTGCTTTTCTTTTCGGCGGTTTTTATTTTTTATCTGATGGATTTACTTTTCCTAATAACAATAATAATTTTTTTTTAACGGAAGAGGATTTAGAAAGAATTAAAAAATTAGAAGAAGCTCAAGCTTTATGGGCTTCACGACCAGAAAATATTGAATATGCAAGAATATGTCCTCAAATATTATATAATTGTGATGTACCGCCAGGTATGTGGAGAGATATTGAAGTATATTCTTATTTATATTATTAAAATGTGATTATAGATTAATTGGTAAATCCTTTATCTTCCAAGTAAATATTGTGGGTTCGAGTCCCACTAATCACATTTTTGGAGAAATGGCTGAGTGGTTAAAGGCGGCAGACTGTAAATTTGTTGAAATTTTTCTACGTAGGTTCAAATCCTACTTTCTCCATTATTTATTATAATTAGTTCATTTAATTATAAAAAAATAAAAATTTTTTATCTTTTAAGATATTATAAAATATAAGAATAATGTTTTAATATTTTTGTGAAAGATTAATAAATTATATTAAATTTTTAATATAAACATTAAATAGAGTTTGATCCTGGCTCAGAATAAATGCTATTGGTATGCTTAACACATGCAAGTCGAATGTTTTTAAAACATGGCGAACGGGTGAGTAACGCGTGAATAATCTACCTTTTAATTCAGGATAATTATTTTAAATAAAAATACTGAATAATACATAAAGTTTAAAAAACGTTAAAAGATGAGTTTGCGTAAGATTAGGTAGTTGGTAGTTTAAAAGACTACCAAGCCGACTATCTTTAGCTGGTTTGAAAGAATGATCAGCCACATTGGGACTGAGACACGGCCCAAACTTTTTTAAAGGCAGCAGTGGGGAATTTTGGACAATGAGCGAAAGCTTGATCCAGCAATACCAAGTGAGTGAAGAAGGCTAATTAGGTTGTAAAGCTCTTTCATTAAGGAGGAAAATGACAGTACTTAAAGAAGAAGTCCCGGCTAATACCCGTGCCAGCAGCCGCGGTAATACGGGAGGGGCGAGCATTATTCGGAATGATTAGGCGTAAAGGGTTTGTAGGTGGTTTTTTAAGTTGAAAAAAACAAATTAAAGCTCAACTTTATAAATTTTTTCAAAACTGAAAAACTTGAGTATAAATAGAGGATAATGGAATTTCTATTGGAGGGATAAAATATGTTGATAATAGAAGGAAGATCGAGAGCGAAGGCAATTATCTGGGTATATACTGACACTGAGAAACGAAAGCTTGGGGAGCGAACGGGATTAGAGACCCCGGTAGTCCATGCTGTAAACGATGAGTGCTCATATTTAGAATTTTTTAGATATCAAGCTAACGCGTTAAGCACTCCGCCTGAAAAGTATAATCGCAAGATCGAAATTCAAAGGAATTGACGGGAGCCTACACAAGCGGTGGAGCATGTGGTTTAATTCGATAATACGCGCAGAACCTTACCAACTCTTGCAAATTTTATTATAAAATTTTATAATAAAAACAGGCGTTGCATGGCTGTCGTCAGCTCGTGTTGTGAAATGTTTGGTTAAATCCTTTAACGAGCGCAACCCCTATTGTTAGTTGCTATTTTATTTATTTAAATAAAAGCACTCTAACAAAAATGTCAATGATAGGTTGAAGGAAGGTAGGGATGACGTCAAGTCTTCATGGCCCTTATGAGTTGGGCTACACACGTGCTACAATGATAATTACAATGAGAGGCAAGAATGATACAAAATTGGAGCAAATCTTTAAAAATTATCTTAGTTCGGATTATGGGCTGCAACTCGCCCATATGAAGTTGGAATCGCTAGTAATCGCAGAACAGCATGCTGCGGTGAATATGTTACTAGGCTTTGTACACACCGCCCGTCAAATCAAGGAAGTTAAATATTTTTAAAATAATTTTGTTTTTTTAAATTTTATAGTTAATTTTTAATTTTAAATTTTTATATAATTTTTAAAATAGAACAAAGTTGCTAAAAAGTATTTAGTAACTTTGATTAAGTCGTAACAAGGTAGTTGTAGGGGAACCTGTAGCTGGAAGAGCTCTTTTATATTCTTATATTTTATTTTATATAATAAAATATTTTAAATTAATATAAATTAAAAAATTGTTTTATGTCTTATATAATTTTTAAACATTAAAAAAATAAAAATTATAAATTAAAAAGAAAATTTTTTAAATAAATTTTATGATTATAGACGGAACTCATTTATGAATTTTGAAACTAGTTTTTTTTTTTTTTTTTCAAGTATAGTTTTAACATCAGCTATATTTGTAATATATTCTACAAATACAATATATTCAGCTTTTTTCTTAATTTTAGTTTTTACTAATTCAACAGGATTATTATTAGTTTCTGAAGTAGAATTCCTTTCTATTATGTTAATAATTATTTATGTTGGTGCTATTACTGTTTTATTTTTATTCGTAATTATGATGTTAGATATTAATATTTTAATTGATAAAAATAAAAATCAAAATTTTGGATATCTTCCTATTATATTTTTAATTAGTTCTATTTTTTTTTTAGAAACATTTTTAATGTTTAGTAAAATATTTACAACAGATTATCATTTTATTCAACAAATTTTCATAAAAAATGAAATTTTTTATAAAAATTTTATAAATGAATTAGATAATATAACTAATATAGAAACTATAGGACATGTTTTATATACTTATTATTCTTTTTTTTTCCTTGCAGCCGGAATTATTTTATTAATTGCATTAATTGGTGCAGTTACCTTAACTAAAAAAGAAAAAAAAAGAGAAAATTTCTTAACAAAAAATTTATATAAACAATTATCTAGAAATTCATCAAAAGCTATTTTTACTATTAAAAGTAAAAATTAAAACGACCTTAACTTAATTGGTAGAGTATTAGCCTTCTAAGCTTTAAAATCTTGGTTCAAGTCCAAGAGGTTGTAATTAAATAAAATATTATAAGTAAAAAAGATTTTATATGATCTGAAATTAATCAAATTCATGTTATTAAAATAAAATCTTATTATAAATACTTTTTTAAAAAGGGAATTATAATTTATGCTTATAATATTTTATTTAGTATAAATATTAAATTAAAAATTAAATATTTATTAATTTTAAAATATTAATCCTTTTAGGATATAATTATTTTTTATAATTATATTTTATTTTTCATAATTATGAAATTAATTAAAGCTTATAGTCAATATTTATTAGATATTTTACCTATTATAAATTATACTTTTAATAAAAATGAATTATGTATTAATATTCCTTTTAATAAAATAATTCCTATTTTATTTTTCTTAAAAAATCATACTAATTCTCAATTTAAAATTTTATCTGATATCTGCGTTGTTGATTATATTAATAAAAAAGAACGTTTTGAAATAATATATAATTTATTAAGTATACGTTTTAATAATAGATTAAAAATTAAAGTATGTATTAATGAATTACAACCAATAGATTCTATTGTTAATATTTATAAAGCAGCTGGTTGGTCAGAAAGAGAAGCTTGGGATATGTTTGGTATCTTCTTTAATAATCATCCTGATTTAAGAAGAATTTTAACAGATTATGGTTTTGAAGGACATCCTTTAAGAAAAGATTTCCCTTTAAGTGGTTACTTAGAAGTTTATTATAATGAACTAAAAAAAAGAGTTGTTTACGAACCTTTAAATTTAGCTCAACAATATAGACTTTTTGAATTTAATTCTCCTTGGAATAAAAAAGTACATTAAATTATAATTATTTTATAATTATAAAAGTATATTAGTTTTTAGGAATATTTTTATTTCATTAAAATGAGATGGAATAAAAAATCTTTATTTGCGGTTGTAAATAATCATTTAATAGATTATCCTACACCAATTAATTTAAATTATTTTTACGGTTTTGGTTCTTTAGCAGGTGTTATGCTAGTTATACAAATTTTAACTGGTATTTTTTTAGCAATGCATTATACTCCACATATTGATTTAGCTTTCAACAGTGTTGAACATATTATGAGAGATGTGAATAATGGTTGGTTAATTAGATATACCCATGCAAATGGTGCTTCTTTTTTTTTTATAGTTGTTTATGTTCATATTTTTAGAGGATTATATTATGGTTCTTATATAACTCCTAGAGAATATTTATGGTGTTCAGGTGTTATTATTTTTATTTTAATGATGGCAACAGCTTTCATGGGTTATGTATTACCTTGGGGACAAATGAGTTTTTGGGGTGCTACCGTTATTACTAATTTATTTTCAGCAATTCCTTTAGTAGGTAAAGATATAGTTGATTGGTTATGGGGTGGTTTCGCTGTAGATAATCCAACTTTAAATCGTTTTTTTAGTTTACATTTTACTTTTCCTTTTGTAATAGCTGGTGCTGTTTTAATTCATTTAGTTTTATTACATGAAGTAGGATCTAATAACCCATTAGGTTTAACATTAAAAACAGAAAATATACCTTTTTATCCATATTTTTATACTAAAGATTTATTCGGTTTAATGGTATTATTATTAGTTTTTTTTACTTTTATTTTTTATTACCCAAATACTTTAGGTCACCCAGATAATTATATTGAAGCAAATCCTATGAAAACACCTTTACATATTGTACCTGAATGGTATTTCCTACCTTTCTATGCTATTTTAAGATCAATCCCAAATAAAATAGGTGGTGTTATTGCAATGTTTGGTTCTTTAGTAGTTATGTTAACTATACCTTTTACCAATTCTTCTGAAATTAGAAGTACTGCTTTTAGACCAATTTTCAAATTTTCATATTGGTTATTAGTTGTAGCTTTCTTTTTATTAGGTTGGGTTGGACAAATGCCAGTAGAATATCCTTATACTGAAATAGGTGTAGTAAGTATGATTTATTATTTCTTTTTCTTTATTGTAATTATTCCTTTTTTAGGTAAAATTGAATCTTTCTTAATACGTTTTAAAGTTAAAAATTAATAAAAAAATATAATAAATTTTTTAAAAATTTATTATATTTATAATAAGTATTAATATTAAATTAATTTAAATTTTTATAAAAAATTAAATTAAGCCCATTCTAAAGCATCACTAGACCAAATATAAACAAAGCCAATGATTAATTCAATTAAAAATTCAATCATAGTCCAATAACCTAATGAAAAATTAGAATTTAAAGTTAAAACCCATGGAAACACAAAAACAGATTCTAAATCAAAAATAATAAATAATATTGCTACTAAATAAAATTTTACATCAAAAACTTTTCTAGCATCATCGTATGGATTAAAACCACATTCATAAGCTGTTAATTTCTCTAAATCATCTTTTTGTTTTATTAATAAAAAAGATAAATTGAAAATTAAAATAGATAAAAATAAGCTAAATAACAAAAAAATAAAAATATTAGAATAATTTAATAACATAAATTTGAAATTTTTAAAATAAAACGGAAAAAACGGGACTCGAACCCGCGACCAATAGCGTGACAAGCTACTACTCTAACCAACTGAGCTACTTTTCCTTTTTATTATAATTTTAATGTAAATTTAACGCATCATTAATATAAATACAAGTTAAGATAGTAAATACATATGCTTGAATAATAGCCACACCTAATTCTAAACCTGTTAATATTACTAATAAAATTAAAGGAACTACATGAGCTATAAATAAAAAGCTATTAACATTTACCATAGACCAAGCAAAACCAGCAATTACTTTTAATAATGTATGTCCAGCCATCATATTAACGAAAAGTCGAACAGGTAAACTAATAACACGTGATAAATATGAAATTAATTCAATAGGAACTAAAATAGGAACTAAAAAGATATTAGCACCACTAGGTAATAATAAATTTAAAAAATTTAATTTATGTTTTTTAATACCTATTAAATTAAAACCTATATATATAGTAAAAGCTAATGTTAATGTAATAATTAAATGACTTGTTAAAGTAGAACTATATGGTACCATTCCTAATAAATTACATAATAAAATAAAGAAGAAAACAACAAACATTAAAGGAATAAAATGTTTTCCTTCTCTACCGATATTTGCATAAGATAATTCAACAGTAGTATTAAAAATCATTTCAAAAATTTGCTGAAATCTTGTTGGAATAAATTTATTTTTTATATTAAAATATACAAATAAAAATAATAAACCTATACTTAATATTAATGAAGTATTAGTAAATACAAAAGGGATTTTTAAAATAGGTAAAATTTCAAATTGTTCCAACGGGCTATAAAAGGTTACCATATTTATTAATTTCCACCCCACCAATAAACAGCAACAAATAAAAATAACCAAACAACATCTACAAAATGCCAATACCAAGCAGCAGCTTCAAAACCAAAGTGGTGTTGTTTTGTAAAATGGTGATTTACTAATCTAATAGTAGTTACTATAATGAATATAGTTCCTATAAGAACATGTAATCCATGAAAACCTGTTAATAAGAAAAAAGTTGTACCGTAAATACTATCAGAAATTGAAAAGGTACTTTCTACATATTCAAAACCTTGTATTAAAGTAAAGAATAAAGCTAATGTTATTGTAAGAATTAAACTTAAAATTGCATTTTTTCTATCACCGAAAATAATAGCATGATGTGCCCAAGTAATTGTAGCACCTGATGTTAATAAAATTATTGTATTTAATAAAGGAACACCCCATGCATTAATTGTTTCTATACCTAATGGTGGCCATAATGAACCTATTTCTGGTACAGGAGCTAAAGCTGAATGAAAAAAAGCCCAAAAAAAGCTTATAAAAAATAATAATTCACTAAAAATAAATAACAACATACCATTTCTTAAACCAGTTTGAACTTGTTTAGTATGTTGACCTTCATAAACAGCTTCTCTTACTATATCTCTTAACCAAGTATACATAGTAAAAATAATTATAAAAAAACCAGTAAAAGTTAATATTGAACTACCAGTATAGTTATGAAAATACATTGCAGTACCAAAAGTAAAGAAAAAAGTACCAAAAGATATTACAAAAGGCCATGGACTTGGATCTACTAAATGGTATGGGTGTTTATGTACGTTTTTAGTATTTTTAGTTAATTCTTTGAAGAATTTTAAATCTCTGTTATATGGAGCTATATTTCCATTAACGTTTGAAATTTTTTCGATTTTTAAATTTTTTTTATTAATATAATAATAAGTTTTCATAAAAAATAATTTAATTATAAATATAATATTTAATTTATCTAACCTTTAATTATTTAATTATAAATAATTTTTATTAAAAATATAAATTAAATTTTAATTTTTTAATATCTTTATAATATTCTTTTTTAAAATTTATAGTTTTACTTTTATTTTTAGATGTTGAAATAATTTCATTAACTATATTTTCTAAATTTGAATTAGATAATAACCAATTAATTGATGTTTTAATTTGTTTTTCTTCATTTAAAAACATTAAAAAATATAAATCTTTTTTTCTTTTTTTACCTTTTTTTTTATTAGGTAAACTTATTGTTTTTAATTTAGGTACTAAATTATGTATACATTTTGATAAAACAAAAATAGGTTTTTGTTTTGTTGTTTTTTTTATATTAATTAATATATTTTTAAATATATTTTCAGAATTAATTTTTTTACCTTTTTTTAATAATAAATTGATAAATAATTTTTTTATTTTAAACTCTTCGTAATTTAGTTCCATATTTTGATCTTGAAGTTGTTCGTTTTAAAATACCTAATAAATCGTATTTACCTCGAACCATATGATATTTAACACCTGGTAAATCTTGAACTCTACCACCTCTTACTAAAACAATTGAATGTTCCTGCAAAGTATGACCTATACCAGGAATATAACTAATCACAGTATATTTACTAGTTAATCTTACTTTAGCTACTTTTCTTAAAGCTGAATTAGGTTTTTTAGGTGTTTTAGTATAAACTTTTAAACAAATTCCTTTTCGTTGAGGACAACTTTTTAAAGCAGGACTTTTATTTCTTTTTTTTTTTCGTAATCGTTTTTGTTTTTGTAAAAATAATTGATTAATTGTTGACATATTAATTTTTATTAATTAATTTTTGAATAATAACGGACTCGAACCGCTAACATTTTCGGTGTAAACGAAATACTCTACCAATTGAGCTAATTATTCTTTGGGCCTAAGTAGACTTGAACTACTGACTTTACACTTATCAGGCGTATACTCTAACCAACTGAGTTATAGGCCCTTTTGAAGTAAAAGGATTCGAACCTTTGATTATCCGCACCAAAAACGGAGGCCTTACCACTTGGCTATACTTCAAAAAAATTGGATATACTTATGCTTAGAAAGATTCGAACTTTCATTTTATAGATCCGCAATCTAACGCTTTATCCATTAAGCTATAAGCATATTTTTTTTTATAATTTTTACGTTTATTAAAGAATTTTTTGATAATTGTTTTTTTAATAAAATTAAAAAATTTAATAATAAAAAAAAATTATTAAATTCTAAATCTATTTTTTGAACATAATTTCTAAAAATAAAATGTTCACGAGATTTTTTATTTACATGTGGTGATTTCAATAATGTAAAAATTTTATTTTTTTTTTTTGTTGTAAAAATACCTTTTATTTTTACATTTTCAAATTGAAATATGTTATTAATTTTTAATATTTGTTCTTGTAATTGATTTATTTTTATATTTGATTTGTAAGTTATTCTTAAAATATACATAATTTTAAAATAAAGTTGTTTGGAGGCGGATTTGAACCACCGACACAAAGATTTTCAGTCTTTTACTCTAACCAACTGAGCTATCCAAACATAATATTATATTAAAAAATATAAATAAATTTTATTTAAATTTACTAATATAATATTTGGAAATAAAAACAATAATAAAATTATTTGAGTATTTATTGCTAAAATAATACTTTGAATTTTACCTATTTTATTTAAAAAAAGTTTTTTTATAATTTTTTCAAAATAAACTATTTTTATAATTTTTAAATAATAAAAAGAACTTATAATACTAATAATTACTGCAAAAAAAATTAAATTAAAATATTCGTTTTTAATACCAGAAAAAAATATAAAGAATTTAGAAAAAAATCCAGCTAAAGGTGGTATACCTGCTAATGAAAAAACATTTAATATTATAATTATAGATAATAAACCATTAATATTATATAAACTTGATAAATCAGTTAAATATTTTACAGGTTTATGATTAATATTTAATGAAATATAAGAAGTCCATAAATTTACACTCATAATTATATAAATAATAACATATAATAAAATATAAGGTATATTATTTAATAAATTTGAAGTAAATCCTATAAGGATAAAACCTACATGACTTATTGAACTATAAGCTAATAATCTTTTTATTTTTTTTTGTTGTAATGCTGATAATGAACCTATTAACATTGATAAAAATGAAGCTATTAAAAAAAATGATTCAAAAAAGAAAGAAATGTGATAAAAAGTATCAAAAAAGAAACGTATTAATAGTCCAATAAAAGCAATTTTTGGTACAATAGCAAAAAAAGCTGTAATATTATTAGGAGCTCCTTCATAAACATCAGGTAACCAAAAATGAAAAGGTGCTACACCTATTTTAAAAAATACACCTATTATTATAAAAATAAAACCATATAAAATGCCTATTAATAAATCAATATTTTCAAAATAATTAATATTAGATAAAATTAAAAAAATATTACTAAAATTTAATGAACCTAACATTACATATATAATTGATGAACCAAATAAAATAAAACCTGAAGCAATTGAACCTAATATAAAATATTTTAATGCGGCTTCAACTGATAATACAGATTTTTTTTGTGAAGCTGTTAAAATATAAAAGCTTAAACTTTGTAATTCAATAGCTAAATATACTGTAATAAAATGATTTGATGAAATTAATACCATTAAACCTAATAAAGATATTAATAATAAAATATTAATTTCAAAAGAATTAATTTTTTGTTGAATTAAATATTTTTTTTGTATTAAAAAACAAATTATAGTTGTTATTACTAAAATTGCTTTAATATATTGTGTAAAATTATTTATAATTAAAATACCGTTCATTACAGTTGCTGAGGTATTATCAATATTGTAAATTAATAATAAAATTATTAATAGTAAATATATTATTATAGTATTTAAATTTTTAATTATCAAAATTTTTTCATTATTTTGATTTTTTTTATAAAATACTCCGAATAATAATAAAATTAATAAAATAGTAGTTAAAAAAAATTCAGGAACTAAAAATTCAAAATTATTATTAAAAATTTCTTGTAAAATCATATTTTATTTTTATGGAAATAAACAAATAATATTTAAAATATTTGTCTACTATATATGCTATATTTTGAAAAATAAATTATTAAATATTCCTTAATATTTTAATTAATATTTATAAATCAGAATAAAAATTAAAAATGTCATTAAAAAAAATTAAAAACTTTTCAATAAATTTTGGACCACAACACCCTGCAGCACATGGTGTATTAAGATTAATTTTAGAATTAAATGGTGAAGTTGTTAAAAAAGCTGATCCACATATAGGTTTATTACATAGAGGTACTGAAAAATTAATTGAATATAAAAACTATTTACAAGCATTACCTTATTTTGATAGATTAGATTATGTTTCAATGATGTGTCAAGAACATGCTTATGTTTTAGCTGTTGAAAAATTATTAAACTGTAATATTCCTTTAAGAGCTCAATATATTCGAGTACTTTTTTCTGAAATAACTAGAATATTAAACCATTTATTAGCAGTAAGTTGTCATGCATTAGACGTAGGTGCTATGACTCCTTTTTTTTGGGGTTTTGAAGAACGTGAAAAATTAATGGAATTTTATGAAAGAGTTTCAGGTGCTAGAATGCACTCAAGTTATTTTAGACCCGGTGGTGTTAGTCAAGATTTACCAAGAGGTTTATTAAATGATATATATATATTTTGTAATCAATTTAATACAAGAATAGATGAAATAGAAGAAATGTTAACTAATAATAGAATATGGAAACAACGATTAGTTAACATAGGTGTTATTAGCGCTAAAGATGCTTTAGATTGGGGTTTCAGTGGTGTAATGTTAAGAGGTTCAGGTATATCTTGGGATTTAAGAAAAACACAACCTTATGAAGTTTATGATAAAATAAATTTTGATATACCTGTAGGTACTAATGGTGATTGTTATGATCGTTATTTAATTAGAATTGAAGAAATGAGACAATCAATAAATATTATATTACAAGTATTAAATGATTTACCAGAAGGACCAGTAAAATTAGATGATAAAAAAATAACAAATCCTAATCGAACACAATTAAAGAATTCAATGGAATCTTTAATACATCATTTCAAATATTATTCGGAAAATATTACTGTAAATACAGGTGAAACTTTTACTGTAATTGAAGCACCTAAAGGTGAATACGGTGTATTTTTAGTTTCAGATGGTACTAATAAACCTTATAGATGTAAAATTAAAGCACCAGGTTTTGCACATCTTCAAGCATTAGATTTTATGGCTAAAAATCATATGATAGCGGATGTTGTAACAATTATTGGTACACAAGATATCGTTTTCGGTGAAATAGATAGATAATAAAATATGCAAAATAAAAAATTTAAAATAAATCAATTACAAAATATACAACAAAATTATAAATATATTTATGTATTTCGATATAATGATTTAAAAATCAACGAAATTATAACTATTAAAAAAAAATTAAAAAATTTAAATTATAACATACAAATTTTAAAACAAAATATAACTAATAAATTTTTTTTTGAAATCAAAGGTCAAGGATCTGTTTTAATAATTTATGGTAATGAGTATGTTAATTTATTAAATATTATGCAAGCTTTTAAAAAAACTGAATTAATTTATTTAATTGTTGAAAAAAATATATACTCACATTTAAAATTAAAAAATATTACAAGTAATTCAAATAATTATATAAACATAACATTAATACAACCTTTTTTAAATTTTTTATATTATTTAAGAAAAACACAAAAGGCGAATATAACTTAAAGGTAGAGTGTCAGATTGTGGGTCTGAAGGTTATGGGTTCAAATCCCATTATTCGCCTTATTTATTTTTATATTAACAATTTATGTTTAATAAATTTATATTAATAATTTTACTTATTTTACCTTTAATAGCCGTTACTATATTATTTTTATTAAAAAATGAAAAAATAATTAAAAATTTTAGTATTTTTATGTCTTTTTTCATTTTTTTAATATCATTACCTTTATGGATTTTTTTTGATAAATCGACTTCAAATTTCCAATATTTATTAAAAATTGAATGGATTAATCAATTTAATATACATTTTTATTTAGGTATTGATGGAATTTCTTTATTTTTTATAATATTAACAACATTTTTAATACCTATATGTATGTTAATTAGTTATGAAATAATAACAAAAAATGTAAAAGAATATTTTATTTTATTTTTTATATTAGAATTTTGCTTAATTATTTCATTTAGTGTATTAGATTTATTTGTTTTTTATATCTTTTTTGAAAGTGTTTTAATACCAATGTTTTTAATAATAGGTATTTGGGGATCAAGAGAACGAAAAATAAAAGCTTCATATTTATTTTTTATTTATACATTAGCTGGTTCTCTTTTTATGTTTATTGCTATAATACATTTATTTTTAACTGTAGGAACTACTGATTATCAAATATTATATTATAGTAATTTAAATTTTTCTTATGAAAAATTATATTGGTTAGCTTTCTTTTTATCTTTTGCTGTTAAAGTACCTATGTTACCTTTTCATGTATGGTTACCAGAGGCTCACGTTGAAGCTCCTACAGCAGGATCTGTACTTTTAGCTGGTATTTTATTAAAATTAGGTTCATACGGTATGGTTCGTTTTTTAATCCCTTTATTTCCAAAAGCTAGTATTTATTTTACTCCTTATGTATTAGTTTTATGTTTAATTTCTATAACCTATGCATCATTAACTGCTATAAGACAAACTGATTTAAAAAGAATAATTGCTTATGCATCAGTTGCTCATATGAATTTTATTGTTTTAGGTATATTTTCATTAACTTTACAAGGTATTGAAGGAAGTATAATTCAAATGATTAGTCACGGATTAGTTTCAAGTGGATTATTCTTTTCAATAGGTTGTTTATATGATAGATACCATACACGTTTTATTAATTATTATGGTGGTTTAGCACATAGTATGCCTTTATTTTGTGTAGCTTTATTTATTTATATATTAGCTAACATGTCAATTCCAGGTTCAAGTAGTTTTGTTGGTGAATTATTAATTTTAACAGGTGTTTTTGAAGAAAACACTACTACTGCTGTTTTTGCAACAATTGGAATGTTTTTAGGTGGTGTATATTCTTTATTATTTTATAATAGAATATGTTATGGTAATATTCAAAACTTATATTTAAAAGTTTATTATGATTTAACTTATAGAGAATTTTTAATTCATTTAATTTTAATTATAAATATCTTTTTATTAGGTTTATATCCTAAAATATTTGAAAGCTGTATGCATGAAAGTATTTCTAAAATTTTAATTCATATAGATTTCTCATATTTTTATTAAAAATAATAATTTATTAAATTATTATTTTTAGCCCTTTTAGTCTAGTGGTTAGGACATTGCCTTTTCACGGCAAAAACACGAGTTCAATTCTCGTAAAGGGTAAAATATGATAATTTAATAACCATTTAAATGGCTATTGAATTATCATATATTCTTGAATCAAATATTAAAAAATATAAAGATGAAAAAAGTTTACAAGAAACAGGTATTGTTCTTTCAATGAGTGATGGTATTGCTAGATGTTATGGTTTAACTAAAATCCAAGCAGGAGAAATGGTTGAATTTAATAATGGTAATATAAAAGGTATGGCTTTAAACTTAGAACCTGATGTAGTAGGTGTGGTTGTTTTTAGTAATGATAGAGATATCCAAGAAGGTAATTTCGTAAGAAGAACAGGTTCTATCGTGAGTGTTCCTGTAGGTTTAGAATTATTAGGTAGAGTAGTAGACGCTTTAGGTCAACCTATTGATGGTAAAGGTCAAATTACTTCTAAAGAAATTAGTAGAGTAGAAATTAAAGCTCCAGGTATTATGCCTAGACAAAGTGTTAATGAACCAGTACAAACAGGTTTAAAAGCTGTTGATAGTTTAATTCCTATTGGTAGAGGTCAAAGGGAATTAATTATTGGTGATAGACAAACAGGTAAAACTTCAATTGCTATCGATACAATTATTAATCAAAGAGAACCTCATTTAAAAAAAGATACAAATAATCAATTATATTGTATTTATGTGGGTGTTGGTCAAAAAAGATCTACTATTGCTGAATTAACAAAAACTTTAGAAGAAAAAAACGCAATGTTCTTTTCTATTATTGTTGCTGCAACTGCTTCAGATTCAGCTCCATTACAGTTTTTAGCTCCTTATACAGGTTGTGCTTTAGGTGAATATTTTAGAGACAATGGAAAACATGCTGTAATTTTTTATGATGATTTATCTAAACAAGCAGTAGCTTATAGACAAATGTCATTATTATTAAGAAGACCTCCTGGTAGAGAAGCTTACCCTGGTGATGTATTCTATTTACACTCAAGATTATTAGAAAGAGCTGCTAAAATGAATAAAAAAATTGGTGGTGGTTCATTAACAGCTTTACCTGTTATTGAAACTCAAGCTGGTGACGTTTCTGCTTATATTCCTACAAACGTAATTTCTATTACTGATGGTCAAATCTTCTTAGAAACAGAATTATTTAATCAAGGTCAAAGACCAGCGATTAGTGTTGGTTTATCTGTAAGCCGTGTTGGTTCTGCTGCTCAAATTAAAGCTATGAAACAAATAGCTGGTACAATGAAATTAGAATTAGCACAATTTAGAGAAGTACAAGCTTTTGCTCAATTTGGTTCTGATTTAGATGCTACAACACAACAACAATTACATAGAGGTATTAGATTAACTGAAATGTTAAAACAAGGTTTAAATGTACCATTATCTGTTGAAGATCAAATTGTAATTATTTATTTAGGTGTTAAAGGTTTCTTAGATAAAATAGCTGTAGAAAAAATTTCTACTTTTGAAACTACTTGGTTAAACTTTATTAAAAATAATCATTCAGAAATTTTAAATGAAATTTTAACTAAAAAAGAATTTTCAAAAGAATTAGATCAAAAATTATATTCATTAGCTGATAATTTTACAAAAAACTTTTTAAATAAATAATATTTATTTTTATATAATTTTATTATATAAAAATAAATTAATTTAATATTAATACTTATTATAAATATAATAAATTTTTAAAAAATTTATTATATTTTTTTATTAATTTTTAACTTTAAAACGTATTAAGAAAGATTCAATTTTACCTAAAAAAGGAATAATTACAATAAAGAAAAAGAAATAATAAATCATACTTACTACACCTATTTCAGTATAAGGATATTCTACTGGCATTTGTCCAACCCAACCTAATAAAAAGAAAGCTACAACTAATAACCAATATGAAAATTTGAAAATTGGTCTAAAAGCAGTACTTCTAATTTCAGAAGAATTGGTAAAAGGTATAGTTAACATAACTACTAAAGAACCAAACATTGCAATAACACCACCTATTTTATTTGGGATTGATCTTAAAATAGCATAGAAAGGTAGGAAATACCATTCAGGTACAATATGTAAAGGTGTTTTCATAGGATTTGCTTCAATATAATTATCTGGGTGACCTAAAGTATTTGGGTAATAAAAAATAAAAGTAAAAAAAACTAATAATAATACCATTAAACCGAATAAATCTTTAGTATAAAAATATGGATAAAAAGGTATATTTTCTGTTTTTAATGTTAAACCTAATGGGTTATTAGATCCTACTTCATGTAATAAAACTAAATGAATTAAAACAGCACCAGCTATTACAAAAGGAAAAGTAAAATGTAAACTAAAAAAACGATTTAAAGTTGGATTATCTACAGCGAAACCACCCCATAACCAATCAACTATATCTTTACCTACTAAAGGAATTGCTGAAAATAAATTAGTAATAACGGTAGCACCCCAAAAACTCATTTGTCCCCAAGGTAATACATAACCCATGAAAGCTGTTGCCATCATTAAAATAAAAATAATAACACCTGAACACCATAAATATTCTCTAGGAGTTATATAAGAACCATAATATAATCCTCTAAAAATATGAACATAAACAACTATAAAAAAAAAAGAAGCACCATTTGCATGGGTATATCTAATTAACCAACCATTATTCACATCTCTCATAATATGTTCAACACTGTTGAAAGCTAAATCAATATGTGGAGTATAATGCATTGCTAAAAAAATACCAGTTAAAATTTGTATAACTAGCATAACACCTGCTAAAGAACCAAAACCGTAAAAATAATTTAAATTAATTGGTGTAGGATAATCTATTAAATGATTATTTACAACCGCAAATAAAGATTTTTTATTCCATCTCATTTTAATGAAATAAAAATATTCCTAAAAACTAATATACTTTTATAATTATAAAATAATTATAATTTAATGTACTTTTTTATTCCAAGGAGAATTAAATTCAAAAAGTCTATATTGTTGAGCTAAATTTAAAGGTTCGTAAACAACTCTTTTTTTTAGTTCATTATAATAAACTTCTAAGTAACCACTTAAAGGGAAATCTTTTCTTAAAGGATGTCCTTCAAAACCATAATCTGTTAAAATTCTTCTTAAATCAGGATGATTATTAAAGAAGATACCAAACATATCCCAAGCTTCTCTTTCTGACCAACCAGCTGCTTTATAAATATTAACAATAGAATCTATTGGTTGTAATTCATTAATACATACTTTAATTTTTAATCTATTATTAAAACGTATACTTAATAAATTATATATTATTTCAAAACGTTCTTTTTTATTAATATAATCAACAACGCAGATATCAGATAAAATTTTAAATTGAGAATTAGTATGATTTTTTAAGAAAAATAAAATAGGAATTATTTTATTAAAAGGAATATTAATACATAATTCATTTTTATTAAAAGTATAATTTATAATAGGTAAAATATCTAATAAATATTGACTATAAGCTTTAATTAATTTCATAATTATGAAAAATAAAATATAATTATAAAAAATAATTATATCCTAAAAGGATTAATATTTTAAAATTAATAAATATTTAATTTTTAATTTAATATTTATACTAAATAAAATATTATAAGCATAAATTATAATTCCCTTTTTAAAAAAGTATTTATAATAAGATTTTATTTTAATAACATGAATTTGATTAATTTCAGATCATATAAAATCTTTTTTACTTATAATATTTTATTTAATTACAACCTCTTGGACTTGAACCAAGATTTTAAAGCTTAGAAGGCTAATACTCTACCAATTAAGTTAAGGTCGTTTTAATTTTTACTTTTAATAGTAAAAATAGCTTTTGATGAATTTCTAGATAATTGTTTATATAAATTTTTTGTTAAGAAATTTTCTCTTTTTTTTTCTTTTTTAGTTAAGGTAACTGCACCAATTAATGCAATTAATAAAATAATTCCGGCTGCAAGGAAAAAAAAAGAATAATAAGTATATAAAACATGTCCTATAGTTTCTATATTAGTTATATTATCTAATTCATTTATAAAATTTTTATAAAAAATTTCATTTTTTATGAAAATTTGTTGAATAAAATGATAATCTGTTGTAAATATTTTACTAAACATTAAAAATGTTTCTAAAAAAAAAATAGAACTAATTAAAAATATAATAGGAAGATATCCAAAATTTTGATTTTTATTTTTATCAATTAAAATATTAATATCTAACATCATAATTACGAATAAAAATAAAACAGTAATAGCACCAACATAAATAATTATTAACATAATAGAAAGGAATTCTACTTCAGAAACTAATAATAATCCTGTTGAATTAGTAAAAACTAAAATTAAGAAAAAAGCTGAATATATTGTATTTGTAGAATATATTACAAATATAGCTGATGTTAAAACTATACTTGAAAAAAAAAAAAAAAAACTAGTTTCAAAATTCATAAATGAGTTCCGTCTATAATCATAAAATTTATTTAAAAAATTTTCTTTTTAATTTATAATTTTTATTTTTTTAATGTTTAAAAATTATATAAGACATAAAACAATTTTTTAATTTATATTAATTTAAAATATTTTATTATATAAAATAAAATATAAGAATATAAAAGAGCTCTTCCAGCTACAGGTTCCCCTACAACTACCTTGTTACGACTTAATCAAAGTTACTAAATACTTTTTAGCAACTTTGTTCTATTTTAAAAATTATATAAAAATTTAAAATTAAAAATTAACTATAAAATTTAAAAAAACAAAATTATTTTAAAAATATTTAACTTCCTTGATTTGACGGGCGGTGTGTACAAAGCCTAGTAACATATTCACCGCAGCATGCTGTTCTGCGATTACTAGCGATTCCAACTTCATATGGGCGAGTTGCAGCCCATAATCCGAACTAAGATAATTTTTAAAGATTTGCTCCAATTTTGTATCATTCTTGCCTCTCATTGTAATTATCATTGTAGCACGTGTGTAGCCCAACTCATAAGGGCCATGAAGACTTGACGTCATCCCTACCTTCCTTCAACCTATCATTGACATTTTTGTTAGAGTGCTTTTATTTAAATAAATAAAATAGCAACTAACAATAGGGGTTGCGCTCGTTAAAGGATTTAACCAAACATTTCACAACACGAGCTGACGACAGCCATGCAACGCCTGTTTTTATTATAAAATTTTATAATAAAATTTGCAAGAGTTGGTAAGGTTCTGCGCGTATTATCGAATTAAACCACATGCTCCACCGCTTGTGTAGGCTCCCGTCAATTCCTTTGAATTTCGATCTTGCGATTATACTTTTCAGGCGGAGTGCTTAACGCGTTAGCTTGATATCTAAAAAATTCTAAATATGAGCACTCATCGTTTACAGCATGGACTACCGGGGTCTCTAATCCCGTTCGCTCCCCAAGCTTTCGTTTCTCAGTGTCAGTATATACCCAGATAATTGCCTTCGCTCTCGATCTTCCTTCTATTATCAACATATTTTATCCCTCCAATAGAAATTCCATTATCCTCTATTTATACTCAAGTTTTTCAGTTTTGAAAAAATTTATAAAGTTGAGCTTTAATTTGTTTTTTTCAACTTAAAAAACCACCTACAAACCCTTTACGCCTAATCATTCCGAATAATGCTCGCCCCTCCCGTATTACCGCGGCTGCTGGCACGGGTATTAGCCGGGACTTCTTCTTTAAGTACTGTCATTTTCCTCCTTAATGAAAGAGCTTTACAACCTAATTAGCCTTCTTCACTCACTTGGTATTGCTGGATCAAGCTTTCGCTCATTGTCCAAAATTCCCCACTGCTGCCTTTAAAAAAGTTTGGGCCGTGTCTCAGTCCCAATGTGGCTGATCATTCTTTCAAACCAGCTAAAGATAGTCGGCTTGGTAGTCTTTTAAACTACCAACTACCTAATCTTACGCAAACTCATCTTTTAACGTTTTTTAAACTTTATGTATTATTCAGTATTTTTATTTAAAATAATTATCCTGAATTAAAAGGTAGATTATTCACGCGTTACTCACCCGTTCGCCATGTTTTAAAAACATTCGACTTGCATGTGTTAAGCATACCAATAGCATTTATTCTGAGCCAGGATCAAACTCTATTTAATGTTTATATTAAAAATTTAATATAATTTATTAATCTTTCACAAAAATATTAAAACATTATTCTTATATTTTATAATATCTTAAAAGATAAAAAATTTTTATTTTTTTATAATTAAATGAACTAATTATAATAAATAATGGAGAAAGTAGGATTTGAACCTACGTAGAAAAATTTCAACAAATTTACAGTCTGCCGCCTTTAACCACTCAGCCATTTCTCCAAAAATGTGATTAGTGGGACTCGAACCCACAATATTTACTTGGAAGATAAAGGATTTACCAATTAATCTATAATCACATTTTAATAATATAAATAAGAATATACTTCAATATCTCTCCACATACCTGGCGGTACATCACAATTATATAATATTTGAGGACATATTCTTGCATATTCAATATTTTCTGGTCGTGAAGCCCATAAAGCTTGAGCTTCTTCTAATTTTTTAATTCTTTCTAAATCCTCTTCCGTTAAAAAAAAATTATTATTGTTATTAGGAAAAGTAAATCCATCAGATAAAAAATAAAAACCGCCGAAAAGAAAAGCACTTAAAATACCTATTAAAATTATTTTTTGTATTATATATTTATTTTCAGTTTCATCATCTATGTTTTCAGTTTCACAAAAAGCTGTTTCTATAAAAAAAAAATTAATAAAAATAGAAATAAAAAAATATAATACTTTTTTTTTTAAGAATTTTAAAGTTGTTACAGCCTTATATAAAGCTACTAATTTAAAAAATAAGTAAATAAAGTTTTTTAATAAATACATTATTAACATAGGCTGATTATAATAAGTAAAATGTCGATACTATTGTTATTCCCGAAAATAAAAAATGGAAATACCAAAAACTGCCTTTGGGTTCATTTTACTTTTTTAGCGAAAAAAGGGACTCGAACCCTCAACACTAACCTTGGCAAGGTTATACTCTACCAATTGAGCTATTTTCGCATTTATTTTATTATTTTTTAATAATAAAATAAGAATTTAAAATATTAAATAATTCTTTATTATTTTTAGAATTAGTATGTATAGAAACATCAATAGGAGGTATTTCTTTAAATTTTAAAAATTCTTTTCTTAATTCAAAAAAATTTAAGATATTTTTAATTTGAAAATTTAAAATATTTTTATTTTCTAAATTTAAATTAATATTTTTATTTAAATTTGGAATTATAAATATTAAAATTTTTTCTAAAAATTCATAAATATTTTTTTTTCTTAAAGTTACTTTACAACCAATAATTGAATTTTTTTTAATTTTTAAAAAAATATTATTTTTTTTAGATTTTGTTACAATAGGTTTTTGATTTGTAATTAATTTTAAAAGTACTAAAATATTTATTAATTTTTTTTTTTCAATATTTGCATTTTTGAAACCAATATTTAAACAAATTTTAGTTATTTTAGTTATTTCAAAAATATTTTTAATATTAGACTTAGTTAGAAGATCGTATACTATTACATTTTGATAATGATTTTTTAAATTGTTATTCATAATTTATTATATTATAATATATTTGATGATAAAGATAAAATTTTAAAATTTTTTTGTTTCCTAAATTCGGAAGTAATTGGACCAAAAATTCTTGTTCCTAAAGGTTTGTTTTGATTATTTAAAATTATTATAGAATTTTTATCAAATTTGATTATATTACCTATTGTACTTTTTTTATTATAAGAAGTATGTATAATTAAAGCTTTAAACAAATCTCCTTTTCTAATTTTCATTTTTTTTTTTTGATTTAAACGTAATTTTTTAGCAGAAATTAGAATTTTATCACCAATTTTACCAACTTTACTTTTATATACTTTTATACATTCACCTAACTTGATTCCACTATTATCGTTTACTTTTAATTTAGTTCGTATTTGAATCATATTTTTTTAATATGACGAAAGCAGGATTTGAACCTACATCTTCAGATTATGAGCCTGATAAGTTGCCAATTACTCTATCTCGTCTTAAAATCTATTCTTTTAGAAACTATCAAAGAAGGGACTCGAACCCTTAATGCTTTTACAGCTTTACATTCTAAGTGTAACGTGTTTACCAATTTCACCACTTTGATATAAAATACCTACTATTGGACTTGAACCAATAACCCAGAAGAGGGAACAGATTTTAAATCTATCGTGTTTACCAATTTCACCAAGTAGGCTTTATTTATATTTTTCAATATACTATTAAAATGAAACACACTAAAATAAAAAATTATTTACAACTACATTTTATTGAATTAAAATATAATCTAATTATATTCATAATTACTTTTATTTATTTATTTTTAGTTTCTTATTTTTTTTCAAATCAATTAATATACTTATTTATAAAAAATTTAATGAATTTTAATATTCTAAAATATTTTATTTTTACAAATATTACAGAATTTTTTTTCACTAATATAATAATATCTATTTTTATTTCTGCATTAATATCTTTACAGTTATTTATAATACAATTATGGATTTTTTTATCTTCAGGTTTATATAAATATGAAAATTTAAAATTTTTAAAATTTTATTTTTTTTTTTTATTTATAAATTTAATAATTATATATTTAATTTTTATAAAAATAATACCAAATATTTTGCTTTTTTTTATTAATATAAATGATCATTTATCAAACAAATATTTATTTAATATTTATTTTGAACCAAATTTTAATAATTATTTTAATTTTATTTTTATATCTTATATATATATATATATTATTTTTATATATTTTTTTATTTTATTTTATATTATTTTTAATAAAATTTTTAAAATTGAAATTTTTCTAAATTTAAGAAAATTTTTTTATTTAAAATTTATTTTAATTAGTAATATTATTTCACCACCTGAAATTATTAATCAAATCTTTTTTATTATTATATTTATTTTTTTTTTTGAAATATCTTTATTTACATATATATGTTTATATAGATATTTTTTTAAAAAAATTTAAATTATTTTTATTTAAGTTTTGATTTATATTTTTTTTATTATTTTTTAATTCTTTAAAAAGTTTAACATTTAATTGATAATTTTTTAAATATTTAATAGATGTTATTTTTAAAGAAGATCCGTTTGTTAAAATTATTTTATTATTATAAATAAAAAAATTATTGTTTTTTTTCATAAATTAAAAAATGATGGCTAGATAACATAATGGTAATGTAAAGGACTGCAAATCCTTTAATGACGGTTCGATTCCGTCTCTAGCTTTAGGATAGAGTGGGATTCGAACCCACGGTATTATTCATACTTCAGTTTTCAAGACTGACACCTTAAACCACTCGATCACCTATCCAAAATTAACGTCGTTTCATTTTTTTTTGTCTACAGCCATTAAAAGGTATTGATGTTTTATCAAAAATAGCTCCTATTTTTATTTTTTTTTTTTTTAAATTTTTTAAAATATTATATCTACCTAAACCTGTTCCACTCAAAAATATATTTAATTTTTGAATTTTTTTTAATTGAATATATTTATTAATTTTATAAACCATTAATTGAACATTATAAGGGGTATTTTTTTTAAATTTAGTTTTTTTTAGAGATTTTGTTGACCATTGCTTTAAAACATTACCATTATTTTTTGTTAAACTTATTATTGTATTTTTTAAACTACATTTAACATGTAAATTTCCTAAAATTAGGAAATTTTTATTTTTTTTTCTATATTTATATTTAATCATATTATTTTCTTAATTTAATTTTTTTTTTAATATTAGATTTAACTTGTTTTTGAAGAAATACTTTTTTAAATTTTTTAGCTGTTTTAGCATTAGTATGTGTACGTTGACCTCGTACAGGTAATCCTACACTTTGTCGAATTCCACGATTACTTTTTATTTCTAATAATTCATTTAATCTATTTTTTTTACTTTGTTTTAAAACCTGTTCTATTTTTAAATTTTTATTTATATAATTTATTAAACGGTTTACTTGGTAATTTTTAAGTTTGTTAACAGTTATTTGAGGATTAATTCCTACGTTTTTACAAATTTTTTTAGATTGATATTCATTTATACCATAAAGTACTTTTAATGAATATAAAATACTTTTTGAATTTGAAATAGTTTTATTAAAAATATATAACATAATAGATATTCTCTATATACCATACAAAATGACAGAAAAAAAAATAAATCCTATAACACCATCACAACGTCAAACAATATTATTAAAAAAAAATGAATTAAGTAAAACTTTTAAAATTAAAAAATTAACTAAAGGTTTTCAAAGAGCAAATGGTCGAAATAATCAAGGTAAAATTACCGTGAGACATCGAGGTGGAGGTCATAAACGCTTATATCGAATAATTAGTTTTAATAGGTCAAAAAAAATAGAAGGTTTTGTAGAAAAAATTTTATACGACCCAAATAGATCAGCAAATATTGCTTTAATTAAAAATAATTCGGATGAAAAATTTATTTTAGCTCCAGAAGGCATAAAATTAAATCAATATATTCAAAGTTCTCCAGAAGCAGAATTAAAAATAGGAAATGCTTTACCATTAAAAAATATACCTATAGGTAGTTTAATCCATAATATAAGTTTACATCCTAATGGTCATGGAAAATTAATTCGTAGTGCAGGAACTTCTGCACAATTAATTCAAAAAATAAACAATAAATATGCAAAAATAAGATTAAGTTCAGGTGAATTAAAATTTATTTTATTATCTTGTTATGCTACATTAGGTATTGTTTCGAATATTAATCATAATAAAATAAAAATAGGAAAAGCTGGTCGTACTCGATGGTTAAATAGAAGACCAGTAGTAAGAGGAGTAGCTAAAAATCCTGTTGATCACCCACATGGTGGAGGTGAAGGTAAAACTAGTGGTGGTAGACCTTCTGTATCACCTCAAGGTAAAATAACTAAAGGTCAACCTACTAGAAAAAAAAAAAAAAAATTAATTATTCAATAAAAAATTATGTCAAGAAGTAAATATAAAGGTCCTTTTTTTAAAGTACATTTATTAAAAAAAAAACAATGGATTAAAATATATAATAAAAACTTAACAATATTACCTGAATATATCGATCATTTTGTTAATGTTTATAATGGGAAAAATTTTGTAAATATTAAAATAACAGAAAAAATGATTGGATTTAAATTTGGGGAATTTGTTAATACACGTAAAAAACATATTTATAAAAAAAAAAAATAAATTATGGGTCAAAAAGTAATACCAATCAGTTTACGATTAAATAAAAATGAAAATTGGCATTCAAAATGGATTGTTGATAAAAATGAATATTCAAATTTATTACATTTTGATTTAGATGTTCGAAAATATTTTGAAAATATTTTAAATTATAAAAATTTAAAATTAATAAAATTAAATATTGTAAAAATATCAAAAAATATAAATATTTACATATATATACATGAAAATCAACAATCAAAAAATTTAAAATCTTTTAATAAAATTATAAAAGATTTAAATTCTTATTATCAAAATCATTCGATTAAAATTTTTATAAAAAGAATTAAATTAAAAGATTTAGAATTATTAAAAAAAAATATTGGTAAAATTTTTCGTTTTATTAAAAAAAATAATAAAATAAATCAAGATACAAAAAAAATAATATATAATTTTAGTTACGCTTTATATACTAAAAATATTAATATGATTTCATATTATATTAGACAAACTTTAGAAAGAAAAAAAGCTCATAAAAAATTTATTAAAAATATAAATAATATTTTTGAAGCATTTTTTAAAATATTTTCTAATTTTATCGGATATCGTTTACAATTTAAAGGTCGTTTAAATGGTTCTAAACGAAAAAAAAAATTAGTATATCAAAAAGGAAAAGTACCTTTAAATACATTAAAATATGATATAAAATATCATTTAAATGAATTTAAAACTCCATCAGGTATTTGTAGTATAAAATTATGGATTTTTTTAAAAAAAAATCAATAATTATATAATTAATAAATAATGTTATTTCCAAAAAGAACAAAATATAAAAAACAATTTAAAGGAAAACTTGTAGGTAAAACATCAAAAGGGAATAAAATTATATTTGGTAAATATGCTATTAAAGTTGTGGAAGAGGCTAGATTAACAGCAAGACAAATAGAAGCTTCACGTCGAATTATTGTTCGAAAAATGAAACGATTAGGTTTCTTATGGATAAGAATTTTTCCTGATACACCTGTTACAGCTAAACCTACAGAAAATAGAATGGGTAAAGGTAAAGGAGCTGTTTCTTTTTGGGTTGCAAAAGTTAAAAAAGGTCAAATATTATTTGAAATAAGTGGTATTTCACTAGAAAATGCAAAAAAAGTTTTAAAAGCAGGTTCAAATAAATTACCTATCAAAACTAAATTTATTTATAAATAATAAGGGCTTATAGTTTAATTGGTTAGAGCATACCGCTCATAACGGTAGAGTTGTAGGTTCAAGTCCTACTAAGCCTATATTTTTTCTAATATGAATAAACTAAAAAAAGAAAAATTTAATAGTTTACTAAATTATCAACATTTTTTAAAAAATAATTCTTTAAAAAAGAATAAATTTAAATTAAAAAATATTTTATTTGAAAATCAAATATTATATAAAAATCAAGATTCAAATATTATTGAATTTAATAATTATGAAAATATAGATATACCTTTAACAGTTTTAGATTTAAAAAACATACATACAATTAAAACTACATATGATGATAAAGTATTATTTAATTATAATTTAAATTATAATATATTATATAATTTTAATAGAATATTATTAAATTATATAAAAAAAAAAAGAAATATTATTAAAGGTAGAGTTTTAACTGGTAATAAAAATAATAAAAAAGTTTTTATAGGTATTTTAGGTATTCTTTTTTCAATGAAATCGATTAATTTAAATAATTTAATAAATAATAAAAAAAATAATTATATTAAAAAATATAATAAACAAAAATTTAAATATAAAAATTTTTTTTATAATTTTAAAAAAATAAGAACAAAACAAATTATTCGAACATATAAATTAAGATATTTAAATTTTAAAATTGAAAAAGTAAAAAAAAAAGCTATTTTTTCACGTACTTCGTATTTAGAAGAAATTATTAAATATTCACAGATAAAAAATTTCAAAAAACAAATGATTTTAGAAATAAAAAAAAAAATAATAAAAGCGATTTTTCTAGAAAAGAATATGTAAAAAAACAGAAAAAAAAAAAATAATTATGCCACAATTTGATCAATTTTCCTTTTTTAATCAAGTTTCATGGTTTCTTTTTTTCTTTTTAAATTTTTATTTTTTTATTACTTATTTTTTCTTACCAAAAATTTGTTATAATTTAAAATTTAGAAAAAAAAAAATTATAATTAATAATGATAAAAAAAATCAAATTAATTTTGAAAAAAATAATATTATATTTTTTTTCAATAATTCATACAAAAATTTTTGTTCAAATTTTGAATCATTTTTAATTAAAAAAAAAACTATTTATAAATTTAATGAAAGTAATTTAATTCAAGAAAAACCTTTAATTAACAATTTATTAAAAAAAAAAATAAATTTTTTTTTAAATCAAAGATTTTTATTATTAAAAAAAGTATTTATTAATTTATAATATAAATAAGTGTATAGCTCAGTTGGTAGAGCACCGGACTTTTAATCCGATGGTCTTGGGTTCGAGTCCCAATACACTTATTATGGGGATATATTTCAATTGGTAGAAAGTATGTTTTGCAAATATAAGGTTATCGGTTCGAGTCCGATTATCTCCATTTTTATTTTAAGTAACAATTATGCAAAAAAAAATAAAAAAAAATATAAAACAAAGATATTTATTTAAAAATTTAGAAAAAAAAAGATTAGTTTTAAAAATTATTTCAAAAAATTTGAATATAAAAAAAGATTTAAGATGGAAATTACAGCAAAAATGGTTTTTTTTTAATCAAAATTCTTCAATAACACGTATAAAAAATATTTGTGTTTTAACAGGACGTACTAGAAGTATTTATCGTTTATTTAAAATCTCAAGAATTCAATTACGAAAATTAGCATCTGAAGGTTTTTTACCTGGTGTTTCTAAATATAGTTGGTAAAATAAATATTTATGATTATTACAGATACTCTTTCAAATTTATTTTCAAAAATTAAAAATGGTTTTTTATCAAAAAAAACCAAAATAATACAACAAAATTCAAAACAATCTATTAATGTATTAAATATATTACTTAATGAAGGATTTATTAAAAGTTATAAAATAAATTCAAAAAATCAAATTGAAGTATATTTAAAATATAAAAATAATAAATCAGTTATTCATGAAATTAAACGTTTATCAAAACCAGGAAAACGTTTATATATAAAAAATAAAGATTTATATATTAAAAAACACGGATTTTATATATTATCAACACCTTTAGGTTTATTAACTGATTTAGAAGCTAAAAAATTAAATGTTGGTGGTGAATTAATTTGTAAAATATTCTAAAATTATGATAAAATTATTAAAAAAAAATATTAAAATAAAAAATAAAATTTTTTTTAACAGTTCTATAGGTAATGTTCAAATTTTTTTTGTTGATAAAATAATAAAATTTCCTAAAAATTTAAAAATTAAAATTCAAGAAAATAATATATATTTTAATGGTGTTTTAGGAACTTTATCGTTAAATTTTAAAAAAGATATATATATCTATTCAAAAAAAAATCAATTAATTTTAATAATTAATTCAGAAAAAAATAAAAAAAGTATTTTAAATTTATATAATAAATTAATAAAAATTAAAATAAAAGGTGTTTTACAAGGTTTTAAATTAAACTTAATTTTAAAAGGAATTGGTTTTAAAACTTTTATTGAAAATAATAATTTAATATTAAAATTAGGATTTAGTCATAATATTACAGTACCTATACCTAATAATATTAAAATTATTAATCAAACTAACAATTTAATTTTTAGTAGTATTGATTATATTTATTTAACTCAATTTGTACATTATATTAAAAATTTTAAAAAACCAGAACCTTATAAAGGAAAAGGTTTATTATTAAAAAATGAAAAAATCATTCAAAAAGAAGGAAAAAAAAGTAAAAAATAATTAGATATGATAAAAAAAAAAAATAATAATAATAATATTTTATTAAATTTATTATTTAAATCAAAAAATTTATACGGTGAATCATTAAAAGATACTAATAAAGATATCATGCCTTTTATTTATGGTGTTAGACATAATTATGCTATTATAAATTTAAAAAATGTTTCTTTTTATTTAAAAAGAATATTTAAATTAATAGAATATACTTTAAATAATAAAGAAAAAATATTAATAATAGGAAATTCTGAAGATGTTCAATTTTTAACAAATAAAAAATTTATTAAAAATAATAAAAATATTCTTTTTTTTAATAAAGAATGGGTGAATGGCTTAATAACTAATAAAATAAGGAATAAAGTTTTTAATGAAGAAATTAATTCTTTATTAGACAAAAATGAAATAAAATTGATTATAATAATTAAAAGTTCAATTAATGAAAAATTTTTAAATAAAGAATTATCAATATTGAATATTCCAATTATTTCTTTTATAAATACAAGTCAAAGTTTACAAAATATTAATTATCCAATTGTTAGTAATTCTAAAAATATAAAATCATTATATACATTAATGTATTTATTAAGAAAAATATTTTAATAATATGAATAAATTAAGACCTCGAAATAAAATCTGTTTTCAAAATAACAGTAATCCTCATGCATATTTAAAAGTATCAAAATTAAAAAAAAAAAACTGGAATTTATTTAAAAAAAGATTAAAATATAAAAAAGAAATAAAACCAGAAAAAAGAAATAAATTTTTTCAAAAAAGATTATTTGAAAAACAACAATTCAAAAATTTTTATGGTTGTATTCCTGAATATCAATTAAAAAATTTATTTAAAAAATTATCAAAAAGAAAAAATAAAATCAATATTTTTAAAAATTTTGTTATTACTTTAGAAAGTCGTTTAGATATAAATGTTTTAAGATTAAAATTAGCTAAAACAATATTTCAAGCAAAACAGCTAATAAATCATAAAAAAATAAAAGTTAATAATAAAATTGTAAGTAAACCTAATTTATTATTAAAAAAAGGTGATCTTATTAGTATTGTTAATTCATAAATGAAAAAAAATCAAATACAAAAAAAAAATTTTATATACAAAAAAAAAAAATTTATAGAAAAAGAAGAAAAAAAAATAAATAAAAATAATCAAAATTATTATTTATATAAAAATAAAAAATTAAAAAAAGGTATTTTTTTAAAAAAACCTAAATTTAATGAAATTATGTATCCTTTTTTTTTAAATTTAAAATTAGTAAATGAATATTTAAAAAAAAAATAAAAATTTAAACCATTTTAATGGTTTAAGTATAATAAAAAAAGCATTAAGTGGATGCCTTGGCATTAATTTTATTTTTAGGACGTAAAAATGCGAAAAGCTATATTGAATATAAAAATATTTTGAAATATAGATCTCCTAAAGAAAACTTTTTCTATGTGAAAATTTGAAAAACAGTGAATTGAAATATCTTAGTAACTGTTATAAAAATCAAACGAGAATCCGTGAGTAGTGACGAGCGAAAATGGACTTAGGTTTATAAAAATTATAAAAATATTATTTGAAAAATTTTAAAAAATTTACCAAAGAAGGTTAAAGTCCTGTAAAATGATATCAATTTTTATATTAGTAAGAAGAGATATGTGTAGTCTTTTTTGAAAATTGGGGAACCACCCTCAAAACCTTTAAGAATTAATGACCGATAGTGAACAAGTACTGTAAAGGAAAGGTGAAAAAGAACTTTCGAGTTTGAAATAATTCTGAAACTTAATGTTAACAATCAATTGGAACTTTTTATTAAAGTGACAGTGTACCTTTTGCATAATGGGCCAGCAAGTTTATTTTTATAGCAAGCTTAATTTTATAAAGTAGGCGTAGATAACACAAGTTTTAAAATGCTTTTTAGTTATAAAAATAAGACCCGAAACCGAGTGATCTAACCATGAACAGATTGAAAAATAGGTAAAACTATTTGGAGGATCGAACTCACATGTGTGGCAAAATATGGAGATGATTTGTGGTTAGGAGTGAAAGGCTAATCAAACTCGGAGATAGCTGGTTTTCCGCGAAATCTATTGAAGTAGAGCATTTAAAAGCTTTTTTTGGGGTAGAGCACTCATTGAGCTAGGGGGCGTAAAAACTTACTGAACTCTTAGAAACTCCGAATACGAAAAAAGGTAATTTAAATAGACAGACATTAGGCGCTAAGGTCTATTGTCAAGAGGGAAACAGCCCAGATTGATCGCTAAGGTCTCTAAATAATATTCTAAGTGAAAAAGGAAGTAAAGAAATGATGACAACCAGTAGGTAGGCTTGGAAGCAGCCATCCTTTAAAGAAAGCGTAATAGCTCATTGGTCTAGTTTTTTTGCGCCTAAAATGTATCGAGACTTAAGAAATTTACCGAAGCGGCAAGTTTTATTTTTATAAAATAAAACGGTAGCGGAACATTCTGTATGTTGATAAAGATATATTGTAAAATATGTTGAAGATATCAGAAAAGAAAATGCTGGCATTAGTAACAAAAAATAATGAAAAAAATCATTATCACCGTAAATTCAAGGGTTTCTATGTTAAGATGTATTTCATAGAGTGAAACGGCCCCTAAGGAAGATTTGACGAAAGCAAATTCTGATGGGATAATTTTTAAATTAAATTTTTTTTAAAAAGTGACAAAAAGTTTAACTTTTTCAGGAAACAGCTTTTTAAAACAAAAACCGTACCCTAAACCGACACAGGTGAATAGGTCGAGTAGACTAAGGTGAATGAGAGAACTATATTGAAGGAACTCGGCAAAATGACTCTGTAACTTCGGGAGAAAGAGTACCTTATGAAAATAAGGTGGCACAGAATAGGGGGTTGCGACTGTTTAATAAAAACTTAGGACTCTGCTAAATGGTAACATGATGTATAGGGTCTGACACCTGCCCGGTGCTGGAAGATTAATAGGAGATGTTTAAGCATTGAATGGAAGTCCCAGTAAACGGCGGCCGTAACTCTGACGGTCCTAAGGTAGCGAAATTCCTTGTCGGGTAAGTTCCGACCTGCATGAATGGTGTAACGACATCCCCGCTGTCTCCAATATAGACTCAGTGAATTTGAATTATCCGTGAAGATGCGGATTCTCTATAGTTAGACGGAAAGACCCCGTGAACCTTTACTACATCTTTATATTGTTATTCTATCTAATATGTGTAGCATAAGTGGGAATCTTTGAGACCTTCACGCAAGTGAATTGTTTAGATGACATTGAAATACCACTCTTATTAAAATAGATAACTAATATTTTTAAAAAATAGACAGTGTATGGTTGGTAGTTTGACTGGGGCGGTCACCTCCTAAAGAGTAACGGAGGTGTACAAAGGTAAGCTCAAATTGGATTTAAATATCAATTGTAGAGCGCAATGGTATAAGCTTGCTTGACTGTAAGATAGACATATCGAGCAGGGACGAAAGTCGGTCATAGTGATCCGATAATTCTTGGTGGAAAGATTATCGCTCAACGGATAAAAGGTACTCCGGGGATAACAGGCTGATGACTCCTAAGAGCTCCTATCGACGGAGTCGTTTGGCACCTCGATGTCGACTCATCACATCCTGGAGCTGAAGAAGGTTCCAAGGGTTCGGCTGTTCGCCGATTAAAGTGGTACGTGAGTTGGGTTTAGAACGTCGTGAGACAGTTTGGTTCCTATCTTCTATAGATATTTTGAAAAATGAAAGAATCTAACTCTAGTACGAGAGGACCGAGAAGGGTAAATCTCTGGTGTATCGGTTGTTTTAAAGCATCGCCGAGTAGCTAAATTTATTTTGGATAATTACTGAAAGCATCTAAGTAAGAAACCATTCTTAAAATTTTTTCAAATGAAAACTGTAATAGACTATTACATTGATAGGTTTTAAGTGCAAGTATTGTAAAATATTCAGCTTAAAAATACTAAAAGTTTCAAAAATTTTATTTTTATTTATATTTCTTTCTTTGTAGCTCAATGGTAGAGCAAATGGCTGTTAACCATTAGGTTGTAGGTTCAAATCCTATCAAAGAAGTTATATATTTTTAGGTCGAATAGCCAAGTCCGGTTTAAGGCAGTAGTTTGCTAAACTATCAGTTATTTTAATAACTCGTGGGTTCAAATCCCACTTCGACTTATTTTCATATTTCTATTTTAAATAATGATGATGTAGTTTAATGGTAGAGCGTGGGAATCATAATCCTAATGTTGTAGGTTCAAATCCTACCATCATTAAACGGAAGGTAGCATAGTATGGTTTAATGCATCTGTTTTGGGAACAGAAGATCAAAGGTTCGAATCCTTTTCTTCCGATTTATATATATAAAGTTTTATTATTTTCATTTTATAAAATGTACAAATTTATTTTTCATTTAATAATTATGTTATTACAATCTGCAAAATTTATTGGTGCTGGATTAGCTACTATTGGATTAGCAGGTGCTGGTATTGGTATCGGTTCTGTTTTTAGTTCATTAGTTTTAGGTATTTCTAGAAACCCTTCTTTACAACAAGATTTAACAAGAACAGCTATTTTAGGTTTCGCTTTAACTGAATCTATCGCGTTATTCTGTTTAATGATTGCTTTCTTAATCTTATTCGCTTTTTAATTTAAATTTTATATTATTTTTATTTTAATAAAAATAATATAAATATTTTTAGTTCTAATATAAAATAAATATTATAATAAATTTAAAAATTTATTATAATATTTTATTATTTGATATTTTTAATATAC